TGTATTTAGCTATTCATCAAACTTTGTAGTCTTAAAGGTGATTCGGTTTATAGCCTTTTTTTTTGATTAAAACTTTCTTGCCTTACCAAAGGCTAGGCTATAAGTTTAAATTCTTCAATTTTATAGAGATTGTTATTAGATATAAATCTACTTATCTCTTTTAGACATTGTATTTTTAATACACGTTTTTGTGTGTTTAAAACAAACCAAGGGAATCACTTTGAGTAGTTGGCTCCGCCAAGTAGTTTAGCTATTCTTATTTGTAGCTGTATATTTATGAGGCAACCACGTGAATAATGTAGCCCTGCCCTTTTCGCCTACCTAAAAAGGTAGTTGTAGCCTACCCTCCAGTACCAGCAGCTTCGCAGCAGGTAGGGGGGGTAGTACCAGCAGCCTACCCTACCAGCAGCTTCGCAGCAGGTAGGGTAGTTGCTTTCTGCGAAAGAAAGCTGCTGCGAAGCTGCAGGTAGGCAACCATATCTAAACTTAAAAATAATAATATTGATAAATTCATTGTTTTAATTCTATAACTAACATTATTGTTTACATTTAATAATTGCTGCTGCCCACAACAAAGGCTGCTTGCAGCTTTCGCTGCTACAAAGGGTAGGCGGCTACTACAAAGGGTAGGGAGCTGCTGGGGCGAGGCTACTGCCAAAAAAAAGTAGCCTTTGGCTACTAGCCCCTCCTAGAATTACAATTAGTTGAAATTTTATATTATTTGCCCCGGGGGAGAATCGAACTTCCATATCTATATCTTCAGTATAGCGCTTTGACCACTAAGCAACCGAGGCTAATTTAAGTTTAAGTACTATTGTTGCGTTTAGCTTCCTGCCTTTGTGGGCGTAAGCCAACCCCTGCTGCAATTCTAGTAGCCCCCCAACTTTGTTGGGCTACAAGCCCGGTTTAAAAAAAAAAGCAGTGCCAGCTGCCAAAAGCCAAAAGGCTGGTGGCTAAAATTTACTAGCCCCGGGCAATTAATCTTCTTTTAAAATAAAATTATTGTTGCGGCAGCAACCTACCCTTCGGTACCGAAGGTAGGTAGCTGCAGCAGCAACGCTGACCTTTTTTAGGAGGGCTCCAACAGCCTTTGTTGGTAGCGACCTACCTTCGGTACCGAAGGGTAGGTTGCTACCTTGCAGCTTTCGCTGCAACAAAGGGTAGGGTGCTAATAATATTGATAATATACCCTTCGGTACCGAAGGTAGGTATTTAATTATACGGAATAAGGACGAGTCGAACGTCCAAGAGCTGTTAACCCTAACAATTAGCAATTGCTTAGTCTTACCTATGACAATTATTCCTAAAGATTGATCCTTATCAGATTTGAACTGATCCTGACTCCTTGAAGGGGAGTAGTACGAACCACTATACTAAAGGACCTAAAAGAACATATTTTACAGCCTTGTTGCCCCAGCTAAATTGAGGGGTTGCCTGCCTTGGCAGTACCCTCGCCCCTTGCCCAGCTGCCTTGGCTGCTTCGCGGCCAACAAAGGGTAGGCTGCTGGGCAACTAGGTAATTCTACAGCGAACAACCCCCGGGTAGGCTTCAGCAGCAGCAAAAGGGCAGGCAACAGCTGAAGCTGCCAAGAACCTTGACTAATTTTAGCGAAATTAGGAATTGAACCCAATCTAACAGATCATGAGACTGTTGTGCAAACCTTTACACTATTTCGCTTATTTAAATAATACAGCTAGCTGTTTTGCCTTGCTGCCTACCCTATGTTGCAGCTGCCTACCCAAAGGGTAGGCTGCTGCAAGGCAGCAACACCCTACCTTCGGTACCGAAGGCTACCACCCTACCCTGACGGGTAGGGTGGTAGCAGCTGCGAAGCTGCTGCAAGGGTGGGTAGCTAGTTGCCTGAGAACTGCAAGGGCTATTTTATTTATTAGGGTAAAATCAGAGACTCGAACTCTGAACATCGTCGCCACAAGACGTCATTTTAGCCAATTAAACTAATTTTACCTCTTTTAATTAAATTTTTGCTGTTATATAAACAGCTACGTCCTTTGTTACCTTTGTGGCCTTTTTTATACTATAAAAGCAAGCTACAACCTCTCGTTATACGCCCTTGTCCTTGACGCGGACTTTGGCTGTTTGGCCTTGTTGTAGGCAAAGAAAAGAAAAAAATTGCTGCAGCAGCTGCCTTTTGGCTTGTTGGCTTGTTGGCTTGTTGGCAGCAACCAACCCAAAGGGTCGGTTGCTTGGCTGCAGAGCTTGTTGGCTTGTTGGCTTCGCCAAGCAGAGCTGCCAACTACCCTTTATTGCTGCAGCGAAAGCTGCAGCACCCTACCCTATGGGTAGGCAGCAACTACCCTATGGGTAGGCAGCAAGCCAACAACAAGGCAGGGTGCTGCCAAGCAGCAGCTTGTAGCCTTCGGCGTTTAAATTTCCGCCTTTGGTAGGGATGCCTCCCTTAAGTAGTTGTTGGCTTCGCCTTCCAGTCTTAGGCAGGTAGGGGGAAGCCTGCTGGCTGAGCGCAGGGTGGGCGCCAGCACCCTACCCTTTGTTGGCAGCAACCTACCCGAAGGGTAGGTTGCTGCTCCGCCAACAAGGCAGCAGCCTACCCGACCCCAAAAGGGTAGGGTAGGCAAGGCTAAATAAGCTGAAAAAAGGAATTGAACCTTTTTTTTACCGTCATGAATGGTATGTTTTAACCTTTTAAACTATTTCAGCTCTTAAACCGGCTGTAGTTTCTATCTATCTAACTTTATGCTTTTGCCAGCCAGAGGCTGGAATTCTTTTGCTGCAAGGCAAGTAAGAGTGGTTAATTAGCCATATAAGCTAGTTTTACCTAATTTGTAGGAAAGGCCTTGTGATTAACAAGCTTAGCTTTAGATTAATAAATTTTAAAGTCTATCTAGTATTGTAATCTTTAATAGTTTAGGTCTGAGGGAATTAGGTATATCTATAACTCAGATTTTGTTTTAATATCAACCTAGACAAAGTTATAGGCCGGCTATAACCTTAAGTTGAATGAAGCTGATCTATCTAAATATTCATAAGTATAGGTATAGGTATCTGCTTACTAATATTACTATTAAATAAAATAAGTTTGCTTATAGTTGTGTAGCTGCAGCCTACCTTATGGGTAGTTGCCCAGCCCTTATTATTTAATAGCTAAAACTTTCTCATTTTGTTTATATACTATTAATATATTAAATTTTACCTTTTAATTTTTTATTTTAGCAAGGCTAAGCTATATAATATACCTTATATATACTACTGATTTTCCTAATTACCCCCTTTTATAGTTTAGTTCTAATTGTTGCAGCTCTTGCATTTCCAGCTGCCTTCCTGCCTTGCTTCGCAACAAAAAGGCCAGGCTGCTGCTAAACTGCTACATTCTAGGCTTTCTATAAATTATTGCCCTGCCAACAAGGCAGCTACCAACAAAGGGTATTTTTTCAAATTTCAAATAACCGGGGGTTGTAGCTACCCCACCCCAAAGGGGTAGGCTGGCGTACTGCCAACACAAAGGCGGGGCTAGTATAATATTTAAGCTTAAAACATATACTTTTGCCTAAGGCAATAATGTAATTCAGTTTTAGATATCCTAATTCTCTTTTAAATTTTAGCAGTCCACCCTACCCTACCCTTCGGGTAGTTGCTGCCTTGCAGCTTTTATTGGAAATGTCTTGGAAACACCTGGGCTCGAACCAGGACTTTCCCCTTAAAAGGGGGACACTCAACCTCTCGAGTTCTGCTTCCATATGAAGCAAATAGTCTATAATTATAAGTTATAATATAGAATAATTATTTAATAATAACCTAGCTATAATGAGCTGCAGTCCAGTTCCAGCTACTCTACCCTTTGTTGCTTGCTTGCACCCTACCCATAGGGTAGGGTGCAACTACCCTATGTTGCAGCAAAGCTGCAAGGCTGCAACATAGGCTGCAAGGGCAGAGCTGGCCTTGTAGCCCCTTCCCCCAAAAAACAATACCCTTCGGGTACAAAAAACAAAACAACAGGGGGTTACTAGGTTGCTGTAATAATAATAAAATAAATAAAGTCTTAAATATAGGCTAGCCTTTTTATTTCATAATAAGGCTACAAGATTTTGTAGCTACCATATAATTAATAGACATCTTATTGGATTCGAACCAATATTACTATGCTTCGAAGGCACATGCTTTGACCATTTTAGCTAAAGATGTTTCAGCTGCCGGGCTGTAAATTAAATAAAGTTATTACAGCTGCTGTAGCCTATGGGCAGCAGAGCTGCCAACCCGGGCAAGAACTGCTAGGCTTTGCCACCTTACCCTTCCCAAAGGGAAGTTGCCTTGGCAGTAGTACCCTACCCCTTTGGTTGCTGCGAAAGCAGCAAGAGGTAGGGGTAGGGTAGCCAACAAGGCAACTTCCAGCCTAGCTTCCTCTACCCCTATTGTTGGCTTCGCCAACAACAAAGGGGTAGTAATTGCTAGGGCAGGCTGTCCTTCTCTGTTAGTTTAAATTGGAGTAGCTACGCTAGGCAGCTTTATTTTACGAGTAAAGAGACTTGAACTCTTACAATTAAAATTATGAGTACCTAAAACCCACCCGGCTACCAATTTCGGCATACTCGCTAATTAAGTTTATATATTATAAGTTATAGCAGCCCTACCCTTTGTTGCTTGCAGCCTACCTTATAGGTAGGCTGCAACTACCCTACCCCTTTGGGTAGGGAAGGCAGCAAGGCTGTGCTAGTCTTGAAATTAAACTAAATTTAATAGGGTTAGATTAAAGCTAGGGGGGGGGGGGTAACATCCAGCTAGTCGGCCTTTGTTGTTGAAAGGCCTCCTGCCTTTGTTGGTATCGACCTACCCTTTTTTTTGGCGGTGCCAAGGCAGGGTAGGAAGGTTGCTACCAAGAACTGCAAGGGCTGCTGCTACTAATTATTAAAACTTATAATTATTTAAATAAATATATAAATTATGAGTATAATAATAAGAATGCCATCATTAGAGCGAATAATCCTGTGGCTTCAGCTAAAGCGAATCCTAAGATTGCGTAAGAGAATAATTGTCCTCTTAATTGAGGGTTTCTAGCTGTAGCTAAGATTAATGAACCGAATACTGTTCCGATTCCTGCTCCTGCTCCTATTAATCCAGAGCAAGCTACTCCAGCTCCTATATATTTTGCAGCTGCTAACATTATTTGTTGCAAATAAGTTATTTGATAGTGTCTAACATATTAATCTTTTTTTAATACTCTTTTATCGCTACATTTTAGCCTCAATAATATTATTGCCTTGTTGTTGGCTGCTGCACCCTACCCATTTAAATTGGCAACGCAACCTACCGCCCAGAGGCGGTACCCTACCCTTTTTTTTGGCTACCTACCCTTCGGTACCGAAGGGTAGGTACAGCCTAGCAGGTAGCCAACAATAGGGTAGTAGCAGAGCAACCTTTGGTTGGTAGGCAACTACCCTTTTTGCCAATCATTCATTAACAAAATTATGCAAAAGTATACTGATTATGTAAATTCACATTTAGATTAATACCTTGCGTTTGCTATATTCAGCTTAAATGTTATTTATCTACCCGAAGGGTAAAATTTTACCCCCCCCCCCCCCCCCCCTTTTTTTTTTTTCCCCCCCCCCCCCCCCCCCTTTGGGGGGGGGGGGGGGGGGGGGGGGAAAAAGCGGCGAGGGGGGGGGGGTTTTTCGTGGAAAGAACAAGAGGCGGGGGGGGGGGGGGGGAAATCGAGCGGAGCGGGGAGGTCGTCATCACTCTCACCACAATAAACAATTAAAAAAAAAAAAAAAAAGAACCACCCCCCCCCCCCCCCCCCCCCCCCGGGGGGGGGGGGGGGGGGGGGGGGGGTAGGGTATTAGTAATATCTATCGTTAATATTGACGCACTATATGATTACTTAAAGTTCTTTTTATTAAATATGCCATTTCAAACTCGAAAATCCGAAGATTTCTACTTTTGGTCTCTAGCACTGCACTTACACAAATTAGGGTACTTCTATCTACCTGAAGGTCGTGTCTTAGTTTATAAAATTTCCCAATATGTAAATAAAGGGCGATATAATACAAACCCTAACCTTGTTGTAACTCCTAGCTTATCTGAGATTAACCAAGTATTAGATCTAAACCTTCCTCTTACACTTCAACCTAAAATGCTGCACGTGGATCTAGCTAAAGCTTAAGCACGAACAATTAAACAAAGCTCTATATGGGTATAAGACAATGGAGTGCTATTAAGTGAAAAACCTTTCAATTATTTTGCTTCAGCACCCTACCCTTTGTAGCAGCGAAAGCTGCAAGCAGCAGCTTTCGCTGCTGCAACAGCCTTGCAGGTAGCCAACAATAGGGTAGGGTGGAAGCTATAGGCTATTCAAAAACTAGTGTAGCCGCTAGACGCAGTATTGAAACAGGAAAAGTTCTCGGAGGACGTTATACTTTTTACTCTAAACCACTATAATTTTCCTTATTGAATAGTGCAATTTAATCCAGCCGGCCTAAGGCTAGGCTATACAACGCACTTTAAGATAAACATAAGGTATATTTAAGTGGACATGTTTATAACATAAATGATTATGAGAGATGTAAATAATGGATGGATAATTAGATATACACATGCTAATGTAGCTTCATTCTTCTTTATCTTTGTATATATGCATATAGGTAGAGGATTATACTATAGTTCATATAAATCTCCTAGAGTATTAGCTTGGTCTATAGGAGTAATTATTTTAATTCTTATGATGGCTATAGGTTTCTTAGGTTATGTTTTACCTTATGGTCAAATGTCTTTATGGGGTGCAACTGTTATTACAAATCTATTATCCGCAATACCTGTATTTGGACAAGATATAGTTGAGTTAATTTGGGGTGGTTTTAGTGTATCTAATGCAACATTAAATAGATTCTTCTCTTTACATTATTTATTACCTTTTTTATTAGCTGCTTTAGCTGTAGCTCACTTAATTGCTATACACGTACATGGTTCAGGTAACCCTAATGGAGTTACTTCAAGTGGAGATAGATATGCAATGCATCCTTATTTTATCTTTAAAGATTTAGTAACTATATTTGCTTTCTTCTTAGTTTTATCTATTATGGTTTTCTTCTATCCTAATGTTTTAGGACATTCTGATAATTATATACCAGCAGATCCTATGGTAACTCCAGCTTCTATTGTACCTGAATGGTATCTGTTACCTTTCTATGCTATATTAAGATCTATACCTAATAAATTATTAGGAGTTTTAGCAATGTTTGGATCATTATTAATTCTATTAATCTTACCTTTAACAGATTTATCTAGAATTAGAGGTTCATCATTCAGACCAATGATGAAATTTGCCTTCTGGTCATTAGTAATAGATTTCTTAATATTAATGTGGATTGGTTCTCAACATCCTGAAACACCTTTTGTTGAAATAGGTCAAGCAGCCACTGCATTCTACTTCGCATGGTTCCTTGTATTAGTTCCATTTATTGGTCTAGTTGAAAATACTTTATTAGATGTAGCTACTACAACAGAAGCTAAAGCTTAACTATTGCCCCCTAGCCTCAGGCTAGTTCGGTAAAATTCCCTTCCTGTAGGCTTCAGCTGAAACCCTTCCACCCTTGCACCCTACCCTACCCTTTTGGGTAGGGTACCAGCCAAAGGGTGCTACCCTACCCTTTTGGGTAGGGTAGCAGCCAAGGCTGTTGTTTTGCAGCCCCAGCCTTTGTTGTTGGCTACCCAGCCTTTGGCTGGGTAGTTGGCAGCTCTTGTTGGCTTGTTGGCTACGCCAACAAGCCAACAAGCCAAGCCAAGCCAACAAAGGTTGCTGACAAGGCAATAATTATATACAATACCCTGTGATTGTTTGGGTTAATAGCAAGAAAATAATAAGATAAGTCTTAAGATGCTTAGCAGCTGAGCTGCTCCTGCGTTTATGTTTTGGCTAAGCCAACCCCTTGCCTTTGTTTTGTGGGCCGCAGCGAAAGCTGCAGCCAACCCCGACAGCCTTTGTTGGCATTGTTGGCAGCTCTACCTTACCCCTACCAGCAGCCTACCTGCAGCCTTTGGGGGTGCAGGAAGGGTGCTGGTAGGGGGGTAGGGCTACCAGCCTTGCAGGTAGGCAGGCGGGTGCCCGCTAGAACCAGTAAATTAAGATATAAAAATATAATTAATAAATGATAAATTTAACTAATTTAATTTTAACTATATACAATGATGCAGCTCAACCTTGGCAATTAGGTTTCCAAGATAGTGCTGCTCCAGGTTTCACAGGTCTAGTTACATTACACAATACTATAGGTTTCTATTTAATAGTAATTTCTTTATCAGTATTCTGGGTTTTATTTACTTTAATGTATTACTTCGATTCAAGTAAAAACCCTATTGCACATAAATATTTAACACATGGTACAGTATTAGAATTAATTTGGACTATAACACCAGCTTTAATTTTAATTGCTATTGCTTTCCCTTCATTCAGATTATTATATTTAATGGATGAAGTTATATCTCCTACATTAACAATTAAAGTTGTAGGTCATCAATGGTACTGGTCATATGAATATTCTGATTTTATTACAGATACTGGAGAATCTATTGATTTTGATTCTTATATGATACCTGAGTCTGATTTAGAATTAGGACAATTTAGATTATTAGATGTAGATAATAAATTAATTATACCTGTAGATTGCCACATCAGATTAATTGTTACTGGTGCTGACGTAATACACTCTTTCGCTGTTCCTTCTTTAGGTTTAAAATTAGATGCTGTACCAGGTAGATTAAATCAAGTTTCTTTCTTAGCTGAAAGAACAGGTACATTCTACGGACAATGCTCTGAAATTTGCGGAGTATGGCACGGATTTATGCCTATAGTTGTTGAAGCTGTTTCTTCACCAGATTTCTTAGTTTGGGTAGATTCTGCTTCTCAATAAATAAAAATTTTTGCCAGCAAAGCTGGCTAGTAGCACCCTGCCTAGCCTACGCCCCCAGCCAAATTGAGGGGCGTAGGCTAGGCAGCTACAGCCTTGCCCCGCTTTTATATATAAGCTGGGCAAGGGCTTGTTTTAACAAAAATTTTTTCTAATTATTATCCCCCCCTACCAGCAGCCAAAGGCTGCTGGTAGGGTGCTGGTACTACCCCTTGCTGCTTTCGCAGCAACAAAGGGTAGTTGGGCAACCTACCCTTCGGTACCGAAGGGTAGGTAGCCAAGCAAGGCAATTTTTTTTTGCCCCCTACCTTCTGGGGTAGGAAAATACCTCAGCCTAAGGGTAGGCAGGTAAAAGAGGTTTAGTAATGATTTTTACATCTATATTAATCTTAATAGTGGCTAAGGCCCTACCATCTATAAATAGAAATTTATCTCCAATTTATTTTACGAGAATATCATCTATAATATTTTTATATGCCGGAGTATTATCATTAAATACTTTATATATTCAGTCAATTGGATCAGGTATAGGTATATATAGCGGATTATTCCAAATAACTCAAGTATCAGTGTTAATAGAGTCATTTTTATTAATAATAGGTTCTTTAATATTAATATCTTGGCCAAATATAAATCAATATATTTATTCTAACCATAATAATATTATGCATACCCAGCAGAGCTGGTACCCTAGGCTAGGCAGCAGCAGCGGCAGCAGCTTTGCTTCTAAATCAAAAGATTATTCTTTAATAGTATTATTCAGTAGTTTAGGGTCATGTTTATTAATATCTAGTTTTGATTTAATATCTTTATATATTAGTATAGAATTACAATCTTTTGGATTATATGTTTTATCTACATTATACAGAGATTCTGAATCATCAACTAAAGCAGGTTTAAAATACTTCTTATTAGGAGGTTTATCATCATGTATAATATTATTAGGATGTGGTATAATTTATTCTTATACAGGTTTAACTAACTTTGAATCAATATATAGTATTATTTCTACTTCTAATTCTCTAATTTATTGCCCGGGGCAAGACTTACTTAATAATTCTGTATCTTTAAGTTATAGCTTTGCTGTACAAGGTTTAAGTTTAGGTTTAATCTTAATTTTTATAGGATTTTTATTTAAAATAGCTGCAGCTCCATTACATAATTGGAGTCCAGATGTATATGATGAAGTACCTACAATAGTCACAATATGGTTAACAATAATACCAAAAATTTCTATATTAGTTCTATTATTAGAATTACAATATTATGGATTTACAATCATAACATCAGATGCTTTATTAGCCAGCGGGCAATTATTAAAGAATTTATTATTAATAAGTTCTTTATTATCTTTATTAATTGGTACTGTAGTAGGATTAGCTCAAACTAGAATAAAAAGATTATTAGCTTATAGTACTATATCACACATAGGATTTATATTATTAGCTTTAGCTATAAATAGTGAATCTTCTATAGATTCTTTAATTTTCTATATAATACAATATACTATAACTAATTTAAATATATTCTTAATTATTATGGCTTTAAGTTATATAACTGCTAAGGCTGAAATTAAAGATATTAGATATATAGCTGAACTAAAAGGAAAATTCTTTTCTAATCCTATATTAAGTTTAAGTTTAGCTATTTGCTTATTCTCTATGGCAGGAATACCACCTTTAATAGGATTCTTTAGTAAACAATTTGTATTATATTCTGCAATTCAAAATGGATATTACTTTATAGCTATAATAGCTATATTAGTAAGTGTTATAAGTGCTTCTTATTATTTAAAAATAGTTAAAGTTCTAGCCCAATCTGAGGCTGGCTTGTTGCAGTCTAATACAAAGACTGTTGAATTAGAAAATAATTATTTAAGTAATGTACATAGTTATTTAATATCTGTGTTAACTTTATTTATTTTATTATTTATTTTAAAACCTTCTTTAATCTTAAATAGTACACAATTACTATCTTTATCTCTATTTAATTGGTAATGAATAATTTATTCTTTTTATTTATAATTGTACCTATACTTGCAGCTGCTTTATTAGCTTTAAATGTTTTATTAGCTGTACATAGACCTGATGAAGCTAAAGTTTCTGCTTATGAATGTGGTTTCCAAGCTATTGTAGGTCAAACTAGATCTACTTTCCAAATTCACTTCTATATTGTAGCTATGTTATTCTTAATTTTTGATTTAGAAATTTTACTATTATTCCCTATAGCTGTAACTCTTTACCAAGTATCTACTTTCGGATTTTCTATTGCAATCATTTTCTTTATTGTTTTAACAATAGGATTTGTATTAGAAATAGGATCAGGAGCTATAGCTTTAACTAATTTTGATACTAAACATGATAAAAATTATTAAATAATTATGGTCTGGTGTAGCAAACCCCCGACAATTCTGCAGCCTACTCAATGAAATCGGTACCCTTGGCTGTTGGGCAACCTACCCTACCCCTACCCCTTCGGGGGGTAGGGGTAGGGTAAATACTTTTTTTTGCCCCCTACCACCCTTGCAGCAGCTTTCTTTCGCAGAAAGCAGCTACCACCCTTGCAGCTTTCGCTGCTACCAGCCTACCCTACCCCAAAGGGGTAGGGTAGTTGCGGAGTAAGCAACAAAGGTTGGGGGGGGGGGGGGGAAAATTTTTCCCTTCGGGGGGAAAAAAAAAATTTAAGGCGAAAAAAACAAACCAAAGGGTTTAATTAAAATTGAAATTTTAAAAAAAAAAATATTTTTTACAAATTTTCCCCCAACGCCCCCGCCCCCCCCTCCCCCCCCTTTTTTTTTTTTTTTGTTTCCCCCCTCCCCCGCAAACCGGGCCCCCCCCCCCCCCCCCCCAGCCCCCGAAGGGGTAGAGGAAGGGTAGCCAAGGCAATTCTTAAATTAAAATAGCCAGCCGAATAGGTAACTAACACTAAAGCTACTTAAACTGTAGCCTACAAAGGCTAGTTGCCCAGCCTTTGTAGCCGGTTCCTGCCCAAAGCTGGGCAAGGGCAACTATACAATAAATAATATTTTAACTTAACTACTTTTAGTAGCACCCCAACCTTTGGTTGCTGCAGCTAAAAGGGCTAGGGTGCAGGGCCTTCTATTTTTCGAATATCGATAAACAAATTAGTTGGCTCCGCCTACATTTAATTTCTTAGTAAAGGCTTGATTTACGACCCCCCCCCCCTTGCTTCGCTACCAAAAGGGTAGGGTAGGCTTCGCCTAGTTAACAAGGTGTAGGCTTCGCCTAGACAAAACAAAAAGCCAAAGGCTGGGGGGTATAAATTTGGCTATAAAATCATACCCTACCCGAAGGGTAGGGTATTGCTCTAATCAATTTATAGTTAATTTGTAGATTAATTAGTGTAATTCTATAGCATCTCTTAAATAAGAGCAAACTAATAGTGTAAACACGAAAGCTTGGATTAGAGAAACAGCTAATTCTAAACCGATTAAAGCTAAGAATATAGTGAAAGGAACTAATGTAATTATAGCTACAATTAAACTACCTGTGAATAATTTATATAGATAAGTAGATAAGATTTTTAATAGTGTGTGACCGGCCACTATATTAGCAAATAATCGAACACCTAAAGAAACAGCTCTAGCTAAATAAGAGATTAATTCAATTAAAACTAATAATGGAACTAAAGCTAAAGGAGTTCCAGCAGGTATAAAGAAAGAGAAGAATTTAATACCATGTATAGATAAAGCTAATATAGTTACTCCTATAAAGATAGTAACACTTAGACCTAATGAAACTACACCACTAGCAGTAACTGCAAATGAGTATGGAACATTAGATATTAAGTTACCTATTAATATGAAGAAGAATAATGAATACACAAAAGGTAAATAAATTTCACTATGTGCTCCTATTTGTTCTCTTACCATAGAACTTAAACTAGCATAAGATGATTCTAAAGAAATTGACCATTTACTTGGTATTAAGTTTGAATCATTATTACCAAAGTAATGTAAACCTACTACTACAAATAATACAAATAAAGAATATAATCCTAAATTTGTTAATGTTAAATTTAAGTGACCTAATATTGGAGCATTTAATCCTATTAAGCTTGTAACTTCAAATTGACTTAGTGGAGATAAGATGAATAATGTTTTCATAATTTTATTATTGTTTATTTGACTGAAGATTATTACATTTGATACAAGCCATTGTTGACTGCTACCCTTACATGCGAAGCTGGTACTACCCCCCCCCCAGCCCCCGAAGGGTAGGGGTAGGGAGCTTAAAAAGGGCAGGGAACTGCTTGCAGCTTTCGCTGCTACAAAGGGTAGGCGGCTAGAGGTATCCAATTATTAGTTAAATTAACTGTTGCCGCCTTGCTGCCTACCCACCCTTCGGGTGGGTAGGCAGCTGCAACAAAGGGTAGGCGGCAAGGGTTCTTGGCTACAAAGGCTACGCTAACAGCCTTTGGCCTCTAAATAGTAGCAGCTATTACTAATAATTGTTGTAATCAAAATTGTTGTAGTAGCCTGCGGCTAGAAAAAAAAAGAACTGCTTGTTGTTGGCAGCTTCCTACAAGAAATAGAAGGGTAGGGTGGTGCCAACACAAAGGCAAGGCTAGAGCGCCCGGATAATTTAGATTTTTATTATTATAATCTTATTCAAGCCTAGCTATCTTAAAGGTGGAATACTTTAATTTGATTATTATATTTTTAAGATTCTAGCTGCCCATTTTTTGTTTTTTACTTGGCTCTTGGCGGCATACCCTACCTTTTTTTTTCTGCAGCGAAAGCTGCTGCAATAGGGTAGGCTTCGCCTAGCCAACAACAAAGGCTGTCGAGGTAGCTCTGCTTCCAACTAGAAGATTAGTATGGCCTGAGGCAAGGCAGGCAAAAAGTTAAGCTAATTAAATATAATAATATAGCTTAAATTACTGAAAATTTTGAGCAGTAAAGGAATCGAACCTTTTACGGCTATTAACCAATTCTTTTACAGAGAACCACCATTACCAATCGGATCACCTGCCCTAAATTTTTATTTTTTTTACTATCTTATAATTGGCCGGCCTATATAGGACTTAGTGAATGCTATACTATTATTAGATAATATAAACTACATTACAAAAGCATTCTAATTAATGCTAGCTGCGGCCTAGCCTTTGTAGCCAGCCTTTGGCTGGCTAGGCTGCTGCAGCAACTGCTACTCTTTTATTAGTGCAAAAAACAAAACAACATTTAATTGTTTAAAACAATGCTGCCTAGTAGTGGGTACTGCTAAGCAATTCTAGTACCCCCCCCCCCTTCCAGGGAGCAACCTCTGCTTGTAGGCGGCTCTGCCGCCAAGGCTAGCCAACCCTTTTCTTTTTTTTTTGGGTAAAAGCTTTTAAGCTGGAAGTAGTCTTTGTTGTGGGGAGCGTTGCAGCCAAGCAGAGCTACCAAAGCCTTGTTGTTGCCTCCTACGCCTACCCAAGCAGCAAGGCTGCTGTTGGCAGCAGAGCTGCCAAGGGCTAGGCAAGGAGACAAGCTCTGCTTGGCGAAGCCTACCAGCCAACTACCCAGCCAAAAGGTGTTGCTGCTGCCTACCCGAAGGGTACCACCCTTCGGGTAGGCTGCTGCAAGGGTAGTACCAGCAGCCTACCCTACCCTTCGGGTAGTAGCAGCTGCAGCGAAAGGTGCAGCTGCAAGGCAGCAGGTAGGGGGGGTATATAGTAAATTAAATCTAGATTGTTGCGTTAGCTTTAAACGCAAACAAACAAAGAAACTAAAACAAATCATTAGTAGCTGTAATACAACTAAATAATACGATTGATGAATATTCACCTAAAAAGAAGAAAACAAAAGGTACTGATGAGTGTTCAGTGAAGAATCCAGCTACTAATTCTGATTCAGCTTCTTGTAAATCAAAAGGAGTTCTAGAAGTTTCAGCTAATATAGCTATAAAATAAAAAATAAATACAGGTGATAAAGGTACTATAAACCAAATAGCTTGTTGACTTTCTATTATAGTAGTGAAATTTAAAGATCCAGTTAATAATATTATTATTAAGATTGCTGAACTTAAGATTAATTCATTAGTAAGGTGCTATATCGAACGCTACCAAGATACTTGGTATTAATATAATAAAGGCTACTGCAACAGGTAATAAATTTAACCAACATAAATCTATTAACTGATCGTATCTTAATCTAGGTAGTGTAGCTCTGAACCATACGAAGAAAAAACAGAAAATACAAGTTTTTAAACCTAAAATAATAGATTGAATATTAATGAAAGAATCATTAATAAAAATTTCAGGTAAATTATATCCTCCTAAGAATAATATAGCTGTAATACAACTAAATAATACGATTGATGAATATTCACCTAAAAAGAAGAAAACAAAAGGTACTGATGAGTGTTCAGTGAAGAATCCAGCTACTAATTCTGATTCAGCTTCTTGTAAATCAAAAGGAGTTCTAGAAGTTTCAGCTAATATAGCTATAAAATAAAAAATAAATACAGGTGATAAAGGTACTATAAACCAAATAGCTTGTTGACTTTCTATTATAGTAGTGAAATTTAAAGATCCAGTTAATAATATTATTATTAAGATTGCTGAACTTAAGATTAATTCATAAGAAATCATTGCTGCTGTCGATCTTAAACTTCCTAAGAAAGCATATTTAGAATTAGCTGACCATCCAGCTAATAAAACTCCATATACTCCTAAAGAAGATAAAGCTAAAGTATATAATATACCTAATGAAAAATCTGATAATGATAAACCTTGACCAAAAGGTATTATTCCCCATCCTAATAAACTAAATATTAATGTTGATACTGGAGCTAAATAGAATAATACTTTATTTGATTGAGAAGGTATTACTGTTTCCTTTACTATTAATTTTAAAGCATCAGCAAATGGTTGTAATACTCCATAATATCCTACTGTATTAGGTCCTACTCTTCTTTGATGAGCTGCTAATTGTTTTCTTTCTATAATTGTCATAAAAGCTACTGCTAATAAAACAGGTAAAATTACAGATAATACATCTATTAAATTAAATATTAGGTTAATTAAACCTATACCGTTTGTATGTATTCCTAACATTGTTTATTTTTGTTTTGTAGTTGCCTGACCCTCTTGCTGATCTGATTCGGAGGGCTATATTTTGTCCAAAGGCAAGGGCTACTATTTATTTCTCATCTTTACTTTTGTAGCCTACCCGGAGGGTAGGCTTGTTATCTCCTACCCTTAGGGTAGTTGGCCCCTGCTTTCTTTCGCATAAAGGGTCCCACAAGCAGTAGGCTTCGCCTAGCCAACAATAAAAGGTGCACCCTAGCCTAGCCTGTGGCTAGTAGTAGCTACAAGGGTGAAAAACTTGAGGGGTTGTTGTCTCCTACCTTCGGTACCGAATGGTAGGAGACTACAAGCCTTGCCTTTGGCTAAAAAGGCTGGGCTGCAACTAGAGACTTCAATTATACAAGGGCCAGGGAATTTATATAAAATAAAGCTATTCCAGTTTTTTAACTAAATAAAGCCAATTTATAGGCTTGGCTTTAAATTAGTCAAGTTTTGCGGCCTTGCCCTTGCCCTTGCCCTTGCCCTACCCGTAGGGGTCGGGGTAGGGCTAGGCAGGTAACTACAAATTTGTAGCGGGTGCCGACGCCTTTGTAGGTAGCAGAGCTACCAAAGCCTTGGGTGCTGCAGCTTGTCTACGCCTAGCCCTTGCCCTGCTTTTATATCTAAGCGGGGTTGCAGTTCTACCCACCCTACCCTACCCCAAAGGGGTAGGGTACCAGCCTTTGGCAGGGTAGCCAACAACATAGGGTAGGCAACAAGGCGACGCCTTTTTATTTCAAAATAGGGCAAGGCGACAACAACCCACGGTTGTACGCAGAAGCAGTAAAACAAAACGCAGAGCCTAGGCTACTGCCTAAAGGGTAAGGGCGAAATTTAAGTTTAAATTTATAGCCTGCTGGGTACAATAAAATAGATTTTTTTAAAAAGGTTGGCTTTGCAATTGCCGACAAAAGTAAAAATGAAAACAACTGTATATATTTATTAGTGCATTTCTCACTAAATTAACGCTAAAGTTAGTTTAGTGGTTACAGACTAGGTATAATACCTAGTTGGTTTATTACGTTAAGTATTTAATACTTAACCATCAAAAGCTTATAGAATAACTTTTAGGTAAGGTTTAAGCACTACCCTTCGGGTAAATAAAACAAAAAGTTACCTTTTGACAAATAAAGCTAAAATTTAGCGTATTGTGTCCCTACCCCTTCGGGTAGAAGGTAGCCTGGCTTATTTAACACTATAACTAATAGAATGTAATATTAATAGATTAACTTAATTTTTATTTGACTTGCCAGCAAAGCTGTTGGCTTCGCCTAGCGGACCGATGTCTCCTTGCACCCTACCCATAGGGTAGTTGCACCCTTGCTTCGCTACCACCCTACCCCTTCGGGTACCAGCAGCCTTTGGCTGCAGGTAGGGTGGGTAGGCAGCTGCTGCTGGGTAGGAGACAACAACAAAGGCTGTTGGCGCCTTCCTAAAAAAGGGTAGGCAGCTGCCCTAGCCACAGAACTGCAACCCGGCTTAGATTTAAAACCTGGGCAAGGGCTAGGCTGCTGTAGCAAAAAACAAAACAATACCCTTCGGGTACAAAAAACAAAAAACAAAACAAAGGCAATGAGCTGTCCTCCAGCCTTTGGCTTGGTTTTTATTGTAGCAGCCTTTGGCAGCTAGGCTTTTAACTTAATTTATTAGATAAAGTAAAGATTTACTAGCAGGGCTGGCTGAGTGGTTGCTTAAACGCTACTACTCTGGCAAGTAGTCTTGCAGTTCTACCCTTTGTTGCTGGCTACCCATAGGGTAGTTGGCTACCTGCAAGGATGTACCTTCGGTAGCCTAGCAAGGCAAGCCTAGATTAATTTGTTTAACTTAACTACTTTTAAAGGCAGAACTGCCATTGGTTGTTGCCTCCTACCTTCGGTACCGAAGGGTACCGCCTCTGGCGGGTAGAAGACAACGCTCTGCGTTGTTGTAGGCATTGTTGGCGAAGTACCCTACCCCTTCGGGTACCTGCAGCCTACCAGCTTCGCAGGTAGGCTGCAGGTAGGGTGGTACCCTACCCCTTTGGGGGTAGGGTAGCCAGCGACAAGCTCTGCTTGGCGAAGCCAACAAGCCCACAACTGCGACTGCTCTGCTACTACCCTATTGCTGCGCTACAAAGGGGTACACCCTATGATTAGACATTATTTTATTGAAAAATATTCAATTTAATTTATATCTCTTTTTTAAAAAGATAATGAGCTCAAATTTAAAATTTCGTGAATAAGATAAAAGGGTTCATTGTAGAATGGTTTCTATAATTAATTTCTTTAATGGTTCTGGAGGAAGGTTGCAGCCTTACCAGCAGCCTACCCTACCCCTTTGGGTAGGGTAGGCTGCTGGTACTACCCCTATTGTGGGCTACCCTGCCAAAGGCTGGTACCCTACCCCTTTGGGGTAGGGTAGCCAACAACAAAGGGGTAGGGTAGTTATTAAAAAAAAAAAAAAGGCAAAGCCAACTACCCGGGCTACAAAACAAAAGGCTGCCCTACCCCTTTGTTGCAGCGAAAGCTGCAAGGGGTAGATCTAAGCAGCTGAAGTTAAAAACAAAAAGCTTTATTGCCTGTTGCGTTTAGCTAAAAAGGCTAGGCTGTAGCCTAGCCTTCGGCAAGGCAACTAGTTGTAGCGTTTAGCTAAAAAGGCAGCTACAGCTACCCACCCAATGCAAGCCTTTTTATTTCATAATAGGCTGTACTAAGCTTAGAATTTTTCTAGCCAAAGGCAATAGGGGGGGTAAAATATAGGCAATTAAAATCTGCTAGCTTTAGCTAGCCTAAGGCAGGAGGCCTTTTTACAGCAGTCGAAAAGCTATTTAATTCTATATTTAGGCTGTAGCCCTATTGCCAGCTTTGCTGGCAAGGGCTAAGATTGCAATAAAAAATATTTTGCCTTGGCACAGCCAACTACCCTTTTTTGCAGCAGCCTACCCTAGCCCTTACTGCTTTCGCAGCAACAAAGGGGTAGGGGAAGGGTAGTAGCTGCAAGGGTACAAAGGCTATAAAGGCGAACAGCTAAAGGCTGTAGCGTTTGCTAGGCTGCTAGTTTTTTTTACTTAATTTAGTTATATATAATCTTATTACTTGTTGGAATGTAAATGAAGGTAAAATATATTTTGAGAAAACAAAGATTATAGAGAATAAAACAGCAAATGCAAATACTAATTGATTAAAGAAATAAAATGGTATTAGTTGTGGCATTATTTTTATTAAAATATTTTATAGGTTCTAATTTTATTATAGAACTATCTCTGCTTAGTGCCTAGCCTGGGTTGTGGCCAATTTGTTTTTTTGTAGCCTACCCACCCTACCAGCTTCGCAGGTACCCGAAGGGGTAGGCTGGTACCAGCAGCCTACCAGCAGCCTTTGGCTGCTGGTAGGCAATTGTTTTTTACAAAGTTGCCAAGCCCTGCAGCTTCGCAGCAGCTTTCTTTCGCAGAAAGCAACTACCCTAAGGGTAAGAAATTCTTTTTGCCTTTGGCTAGAAAAAGTGGTAGGGAGCTGCCTGCCTTCCACTACCCGACGCCTTTTGACGGCGGACCCGCCTCTGGCGGGTAGGCAAAAGAAAACTGCTGCAGGCAGCTCCCAAGAGCCAACCCGGGAATAGGCTACGCCAACAAAGGCTAAGCTTATATAATATATATTTTATTATATTATTAATGAGATATTGAGGCTAAATTTTAGGCTTTAAACCCAATTTAGTTTTGCGGCCTAAGGAAGCTGTTGGCTTCAGCACCCTGCCTTTTTTAGTTTAAGCAATTAAAATTGCAGTTCTTTGGCTTAAGCTAACAACCCTTGTTGTACGCTTAGTACGCTCGTAGGGCTACAAGGCCAAACACCCTACCCTTTTTGCTTGCACCCTACCCTATGGGTAGGGTGCAAAAAGGGTAGGCGGCAAAAGGGTCTACCCTTAGGCTAATTTTTGTTTGTTTTTTTTATTACGAGTAGCCAGGTTCGAACTGACAACCTCAACTTGGAAGGCAGAGATTATACCAATTTAACTATACTCGCTTTTACATTAAAAAGCCCAGCCTTTTTAGCCTTTGGCTAGGGCAAATTTGGTTTAATTTTAACTGCAGCTGCCTGCCTAATTGCCCTAAAAGGGCTATTAGGCTGGCAGGATATAATTTATATTAAATTATCAGATCTACCTAATACCTTTATAATTATATTAGTGTGGCCTAGCCGCCTACCCTTTTTTGGCTGCAGAGCTGCCAAGGCAGCAGTTCCCTTCGGCTAGGCAAGGCTATACTATTGTTTTTTAATTTATACTCTTTTAGTATAAAGAAAAGTACTTGCAGGTCGTTCTGCCAGCTAAATTGAGGGACTAGCCTGCGGCTAGGCTAGTCAAAAATGAAAAAAAAGAAACTTATTTCTTTTGTTTTTTGTTTTAGAATAAATTATTCTATTTCACCTTTAATTAAATAAAATGGTTTAGTGTTAACAAATTTATTTGATTTATCAAATATTAATTCTCTTTTACCAAGTGTAGTTTTCAACCCTACCCTTCGGGTAGGCTGTATAATTATCTTTATCAGTAGATAGAGAGCACGTTTTTTTGATCAATTGTTCCCTCTTAAGAGTGTTTTATGAAGCAGAGGATTTTTTGAAAAAGAAGACGATTTTGATTTCTGAAAAAAAGATCAGAGAAGATTTTGTGACGTTTTTATTAGCCTACCCCTTCCTGCAGCCTTCCTGCACCCTTCCAGCACCCTTCCAGCTTCGCAGGTAGGCTGCTAGTAGGCTGCAGGAAAGGGGGGGGTAGGGGTAGTAGCTTTCTGCTACCCTAAGGGTAAGAAATCAGTAATAGGGCTAGGGTACTGCTGCCTACAACTACAACCGCCTTGCCTTTGGCAATAAAATGTTATCCAATAAATATATATTGTATTTATAGGTAAATAATCAATACTAAATATAGTCTAAGTTAATTATTTTGATACAAAATAGAGAAATATATAATGATCCAAAAATAGGATAAAAATAAATTAATTTTGAGATTAGTAAGGATCAATTGTAATAACTTAATTGAAAATGGATAAAGGGGGGTATAATACAAGCCTACCCTACTTCCAGCACCCTACCAGCAGCCTACCTGCGAAGCTGGAAGGCTGCTGGTAGAATGGTAGGCTATTTATTTTGTTTGTTGATATGGTAGGCTGGTAGGCTTTTGGCTGCTGCCAACAACAACAACTCTATTTCTTAAAATATAGATCGATAAAATTATCAATATTAAGTAACCATATATTTATTATATTATAACATTGAAAATCAGCTATTAATATTAAGAATAATAGATAAAGGATATTGAATTTCGTCATTCTATGATAAGCTTTAATTAGCCTTATTAAATACCTAGATAATCGAGGATAATTAGATAAGTATTTATTTAAAAATTCCTCTATTTTACTTACATTTAAGTAAAATAAAAGGATTACATTTAAAATAATTACAATAAGAATAATGATTTTGATTTGATGTAATTTATTAACAATGATTAATAGATCTAAAGCATTATTACCAGTAAGTTCAAATATTGATGTTATTACTTGATCTAAACTTAATAATTGATTAGTATTACTACTTGAAGAATTAACTATTGTATTATTAAGAACTTTTTTAGCCGCAATAATTCCTAAACCTACAGCAGCTGTACTAGTAACAGCAGTTATTTTCCCAGCTAAAGAAGGAACATTTTTAGCTACATCACTTCCAACTTTTAAAGCCGTAGTAAGTATAGCAGCATCACCTACTGAATCTGTAATATTTCCAACATTAGGATTGTTAGTTATTGGTGATGCAGGTGATGGAGAATTATTAGTCATAAAATTGAAAAGATTAAAATCAAAATCTATAGTAAAAGCGTGAATAATTACTAACAGTAATAACTTAAATGTTAAAATAGAAATGAAAATTAAGATATAATCTATTAATTCTCTTTCAAGATAATTGCTTCTAGTAGCAATGTAAATGGATATAAAAATCCAAAACGAGGAAAAACCAACTTTAGAGATAATAATATCTATTAATAATAAGTTAGTATTATCATATGAATGAGCATAAAAACTAGATAAAATTGCGAATAATGAAACTAGAATATGAGGGAATAGAATTTTAGAAATTATATTAATATTTTTGTTCATTTTTGTTGTATATTTACCCGAAAGGTATAATGTTAGGTTCTAATTTTATTATAGAACTATCTCTGCTTTTTCAAATAAAAGCTTATAACCCGAAGGGTACCCGAAGGGTACCCGAAAAGTCTAAATGAGATATTGAGGCTTGCACAATTGATGTGGTTATAGTTAATGAAAGTACTTTCATTAGAAAGATTGGTAGCTCTGCTACCAGTACTATTACAATTTTTACCCGAAGGGTAGGTGAATTGCAACTAACTAAAGTTGAAAAACACACTAGATATATACCCTTCGGGTAAAAACAACCCGCAAGTTAAATAACAGATTCTTAACTTTAGACTTAGAGACTAGAGTTATTGATAACAAACACATTCCTTACACAGCATGTACTTTTGATGGTAAAGCTGGTAAATTCTTCTATTTGTCTGATTATAAATCAGTTAAGGATATGTTAACTGACTGTATTCTGTCTTTATGTAGTAGGCAGCTCTGCTGCCAATAAATATAATAAGTATAAAGTTTACGTGCACAACTACCCTATAGGTAGCCAACAACAAGCCAACAAAGGTTGCTGCCAAGCCAACCGAGAACTAGCCGCAGGCGTACCCACTTTACTGTCTAGGCTAGACAGTAAAATTTTACTACCCGAAGGGTAGGTAAAACAAAATAAACACTATCATTGAAACAATTACTTTCTACGAACAAAGAGACTTGAACTCTTACGGGTTTTCACCCACTCCTTCTTAAGAGGAACTTGTTTACCATTACAACATGTTCGCTTTTTAATTAAAAATTTTTAGCTTAATTATTATCTCTTTTAATAATAATAACTTATAAGCTGCAGCTTGCTTTAATAGGCCGGCCGAATTAAAGAGTAGTAGCCTACCCTCCGGGTAGGCTAGCCCTTTTTTCCTACGGGTAGGGCAAGTACTACCCTACCCTTTTGTTGTTGGCGAAGCCTACAATAGGGTACCACCCTAGCCTAGAGGTAGTAGCAGCGAAAGCTGCAAGGCACTGGCTAGTTTGCAGTTATTAGAGTTAAGAAGGAATTGAACCTTGAGTGTTAGACTTTGCAGGTCTACTACAGAACCATCTGTACACTTAACCCTTATAGGTAACTAAAAATTTTAGCCTTTGTAGTTGGCGGCTAGGCTTCGCCAACCAAGCAACCTACCCAGCTGCAGCAGCTGCTGCAGCTGTTGGCGAAGCCGACGGGCCGCCTACCAACCAAAGGTTGTTGATGGGCCAACAACCTTCGTTGCAGAGCAACCTACCCGAAGGGTAAATTGGTCGGCGGGAAAAACCAATGATTGGGGGTTGTATTTTTTTAAAAAACTAACTACCCAGAGGGTAGGGTGGTAGCCTTCGGTACCGAAGGTAGGTACTAGAAATTTTGTCCTGATTTTACTGTAATTGTAAATGCACCTTTTCTATTTTTATGTGTAAATCTTGCTAGATCAGAATAGTTAATTTTACCTTTAGCAGTAAATCCTTTTTCAAATTTTTTAGAAGTTATTCTAGGTATAATAGGTTCTCTCATTAATCTACCACTAATTTTAATATTTAAACCAGATAAATAAGCTGTAGTACTATTACTAGCACCCTCACCAGCCGCTGCAGCAGCTGCTGCTGCAGCTGCAAAGCTGCTGCCGGTGCTGCTGGGGTAGGGGTAGGCAAGGCTGCTACCTAAGGCTGGGCTAGGGTTATAAATATTATCTAAACTAGCCTTAGGCGATAAGTCAGAAAGGCTAGAAGCTTTCTTAGATTTAATAATATTCCTATTATATAATCTTTGAATACAAGCACCAATATTTTTTTTATTAATAATTAAAGCTAAGAAATTAACTAAAATATTACTATCATAATAAGGCTGATGTAATCTAATTAATTCTAATTCTACTGTTTTATTAAAGAATTTACTTAAAATAGTACAAATTAGTTTAAATTTATGAGGATAAACTTTAGTTAAATTACTTTGAGCTAAATTTTTTACCCTACTTGCAGCAGCTGCAGCTGGGTAAGCCTGAGAGGTAAGGGTTGGCTTGTTAATTTTATTGGCATTGGCATTGGCACTAGCTACAGTTTGATTAATTAAAATTTTAGGTAAACAAACAAAATAAAATAATTGAATTTTAATTTTATCTGGAGTAGTTATAAAAACAGGTTTACTAATTAAACAATACATAGATTTAAAAAAATTGAATAATAATTTATATACATTATTAGTCATAAGTTTATTTATATTATATACTGTGTTAATCTTAGGATTAGATCCTGCCACTGGCTGGAAGTTATAACTTATTATATTAGGATTAGGAATTTGACTACCTTTTTTTTGTAAGAATACTAATTGTCTAGCCCGACCTCTTAGGCCAAGGGGTGTTGTATGAGGCAACCCTACACTTAAAGGGCAGGGTTCTGCAGCAGCAGCTGCAGCTGCAGCAGAAGGAGACAAGCTACTATTAGGATTTTTAAATAAAGGTAGCCTTTGGTTGGCGAAGCCAACTACCTGCGAAGCTGGTACTAGCCCTTTGTCGGAAATTGCAGCTGTTAAAACAGCTGCTGGATTCAACATAGATGAAAATTTTTTTTTATTTATATTAGTCATTTTTTTTTTTACAAAATTTTAATAATTAATTGTTCAATTTAATGAATAGAACTTAGATGTAAAAGTTTAAAGTCTAAATACTATATTTAAATAATATAGGTAACCTAAATTTTTTAGCAAAGCAAAGCAAAGCAAACCCGCTGCTTGGTTGCCTACCTGCTGCGAAGCTGCTGGTACCACCCTTGCAGCTTTCGCTGCTACCAAAGGGTAGGGTAGGGCTACTTATGAAATACCCGGAGGGTAGGCTGCAATAGATTTTATAACCTATACTACCGATTTAGTAATCAGCAGCTGCCTATTATGAAATAAAAAGGCTAGGCAGGCATGGCTTTTAAGCCATTAAACCAATTAGGTATACATTCGTTCCAACATCGGTTATTCTTAAATTTTACATAGAATATAAAAACTAATAAAACCCTGGCAGTTAGTTAAAACTAGCTGCCTACCCTATGTTGCAGCTGCAGCTTTCGCTGCAGCTGCAACATAGGGGGGGGGGGGGGGAAGTACCCGCCTCTGGCGGGTAGGAGAACTGCAACAAATAAAATTAAGCTTAAACAATAGTCTAATAAGTTAATTAATATTAATTCTCTTTTGGACTCGAACCAAAATCCGCACTTTAGAAGAATGCTGTTTTAACCAATTGAACTAAGAGAACTACCCTTCGGGTAAAAATTATTAGCTCTATCTTAAATTTATCTAGAACAACCAATATAAAGCTCAAGCCAACAACCCCACCCTACCTTCGGTACCTGCAGCCAAAGGCTGCTGGTAGGGTGTACAGCAAGGCAATTCCTTAACCTACCCCGAAGGGTAGGCAACTACTTTTCTTGCAGCTAGGCTGCTGCTAGGGTGCAGTAGCCTACCCTTCGGGTAGGCAAAAGGTTACAGTTGAGGCCCTAATTTAAGCTTCTACTAGCCAATTGACTTTTTTGGTTTTTGTTTTTAAAAACTAAGGTTTACGAGCCGCCTACCGAAGGTACAACCTTCGGTTGCAGCAGCACCCTACCCTTTTTTGGGTTGGCTCCGCCAACTTCCCTTAGGGTAGGCCGCTGCTGCTGTTATTTTGTTTTGTTTTTTTATACCCACCCTTGCTGCAGATTTCTTTCACAGAAAGGAAAGCTGCTACCTAAGGGTAGGGTGCAGCTTTCGCTGCAACATGGGGTAGGGTAGCCAACAAGGCGGCAACAGCAGAGCTGCTGAAGAAAAATATAAAAACGAGCCCTTCCAGATTTGAACTGAAACCGCTCTAATTGACAATTAGATACTCTACCTATTAAGCTAAGGGCCCTTTTTTTTTAGTTGGAATATAATACCCTACCTGCTGCGAAGCTGCTGGTACCGAAGGGTAGGGTAGTAATCCTGCTGTCAGCCCAGCCTTGTCTTTGTACGCCTTGCCCTTTTTTTGTTAAAGAATAAAAAGCCAAGCAGCAGCAGCAGTTGTGGGGTGCTTGCCTACCCTACGGTACCAGCTTTGCTGGGAAGTTGCCTACCCTAAGGGTAGGCAACTGCAAAAGCAGCTGCCGCTTAATAATTAAAATTAATTAAAATTAGCTTCACAGCAAGAGTGAGGTGGCTCGAACACCTTCCAGTGATTTTGGAGATCACGATACTACCAATTATACTACACTCTTTGCCTTATTTATAAGCTAAAATTTAAGCTGCTGCCTACCCAGAGGGTAGTTGGCTTCGCCAAGCAAGGCTACAAAGCATAAACATTAACTGAGTTGACCGGATTCGAACTGGTATAAGCCATTACCAAAAAATGGTGTTTTTCCAATTAAACTACAACTCAAAAATAAAATTTTGTTACGATTCAATTGCCTTGTGGTTGCAGCTGCCTTGGCTTCGCCTACAACCTTCGGTTGCAGAGCAACCTACCCATAGGGTAGTTGCTGCCTACCCTTCGGGTAGGCAAGCAAGTAAGGATGGGTCCGCTGCCTACCCTTAGGGTAGGCAGCTGCTGTAGCAAAAAACAATACCCTTCGGGTACAAAAGAAAGGCAACCAAAGGCTAGGCACCCCCGTCATTGACTAGGGTGGGATGCTGAATTAAGCTAAGGAGGTTGTTGGCTTGGCAGCAGAGCAACCTACCCTTCGGTAGGTTGCTCTGCCAACAACAAGCTCTGCTGCCAATCCAGCCTCTTAAGGCTAGGGTTGGCAGGGTTTGCATTAAGTTTGCCGAAAACTGGACTTGAACCAATATTAAAATCTTACAAGGAGTCCGTTTTACCAATTAAACTATCTCGGCTGTAGCCTTAGGGTACTGCAACCCCAGGGTTGCTTAAGCAACCTTGTCCTTAAACTATAGTAGCCTGGCTGCTTTACAGTATTAGCCCGACTAGAGGGATTTAAACTAATATAATTGTTTTGTTGGCAATACACCTACCCGGAGGGTAGGCTACAACCCTCCGGGCAGGGCAAGTCTTTTCCTCCATTTCTAACCAAAGCAAGGTTTAGCCTATTAAGAAATAAAAAGGCTAGACTTCTTTTAAAGAAGCCGCTAGCTAAACGCTAGCCCCGAAGGCTAGGCCTTAAAATTAGAGGCTGCTATGTTTAGCTCTTTAACTAAAGTCAAAGCTTATATAGCTCCAGCCTGCTTTGTTTTTGTTGGCTACCCACCTACCCCTACCCCCCTACCCTATGGGTAGTTGCAGCGAAAGCTGCAAGGGGTAGGTGGCTTCGCCAACAACAAAGGGTAGTTGGCGAAGCCAAGGCCACCAATAGCCTACCCGAATGGTAGGCAACTAGACTAAAATATTCAGGCCTTAAGGGGGTTCGAACCCCTGTAAAAAGTATTAACAGTACCTCGCTTAAACCACTCAGCCATAAGACCTTAAATCTTTTCTTTTGCCAAAGAACTAGCCGCAGGCTACTGCCACCCTACCCTTTGTTGGCTGCTCCTACCCTTTGTAGCACCCTACCCATAGGGTGCTACAAAGGCAGTTGGTCTTGTTTTGCACCCTACCTTCGGTACCGAAGGGTAGTTCAATAGCCGAAGGCTACTGCCTACCCAGCACCCTTTGGCCGCTAGGTAGGCGGCAATGACTATAAAATAGAAGCTAGTACCCTACCCCAAAGGGGTAGGGTATTAAATTTGGGGGAAGCGAGACTCGAACTCGCAAATCCTTACTCCCAGGGTAAGTCCCTTACCAAATTAGGTCTATTCCCCCTTCTGATAGCTTAAATTATTCTTGCCCTAGCCCTACCCCTTCCTTGTTGGCTTAGCCAACAAGGAAGGCTTGGCTTCGCCAACAGGCTCCTGCTGCTTGTTGGCCAAGCCAACTACCTGAGGCTAGGCGAACAGCTACGAACCCTAAGGTTAAGGTGTAAGGTTTTAATTTCTAACCCTATCTTGTTTTTGCCTACCCTACCTTCGGTACCGAAGGGTAAAGTAGTAGCTTTCTGCGAAAGAAAGCAGCAAGCAGGTAAGGCTACAATTGTTAATCCTCAACATTCAGTTTTTTTATAAATTAGTACTGCTAAACTAAATACTTTACAGTACTTTCATTCGCAGCCTATCTAGAAATGTTCTATTTCTCAATTAAGGTTTATAATATAAACCATTTAGTATCTAGGGGTTAGATTCTTGCTTGATAGACATTCAGCACTTATCTATTATGTTTGTGGCTACCCAACTATGCGTTCATTACAATTCAATAATTAAAAACAATTGGTACACTAGAGAAACACAGCCTATTGGTCCTTTCGTACTAGAAGGTCTGCCCCTTTTTACTAATTATTCCTCCAGAAGATAGGGACCATACTGACTCACGTCGTATTAAACCCAACTCACGTACCCTTTTAATCGGCGAACAGCCGAACCCTTCCAAGCTTCTTCCCCCGGAGGATAGGATGAGTCGACATCGAGGTGCCAAACAGCCGAGACAATGTGTACTCTCGTCGGCTATCAGCCTGTTATCCCTAGCGTAACTTTTATCAATTGATCCTCGTCTATCCCATTCTATAGCGAGGGGTCACTATGCCCTACTTACGTATCTGTGCGACTTTTGAGTCTTTCAGTTAAGCATGCTTACCGCCATTGAACTCTGCGCAACCCTTCACTGGTTGATTGATCTCCATTCAATTTCTAGCTATACCTTATAAAATTTATGGTTATTTTATAACTAGCTTTAGCTTGCTAATTTATTTGTTAGTTTTACTTTAAAATAAAAATATAATAAAGTAAAGTATAATAGTAAAAATATTTGGTTGTACTTTGCTACTCTATTAAAGACGACCGCCCCAGTCAAACTGCCAATTAGTCAACTATCCCTTTCTTTAAAAAGGTAAACACAAACCCAATCTTAATTGTAAGGTTCCCAATATTTGTCTAACATCCAGCAATAATCGCAAAATTGTTACTGAAATTTCGACTTCCCTATTCTCTCTGAATTAAGATTGTTCTAGATTCATATGATAACTAACTACAGTAAAGCTGCATAGGGTCTTCCCGTCCCCCTGGAGGTAACGCGCATCTGCACGCGTAATTCAATTTCACTGAGCAAGTTGTAGAGACAGTGAGACCATCGTTACATTATTGATACCGGACCACATTTAATGGCCAACTGATTTTGCTACCTTAGGCATTACTCTGCATATTTCTATACAGTTTGGACTATATCATCAAATAATTTTTTATTTGCTCGATTATCTAGTCTCTGAGGGCTATTATTGTAGCCTAGACTTGTTAAATAATTATAACTACTTTATTATTCTAGTAGCCCAGCCTTTTTTGACCCGCCCAAAGGCAAGGGCCACTGCCTTTGGCTGGGGGGTATTAAAATAAGCATTTTTATCTTCTATGATTGCAAGTATTTCGGGTAATTCTCTTTTTCTAGTTTTACCTTTACCTTGTAATGCATATGCTAATTTTACTAATTCTATTAAGGTTTCTTTGTCTTTTTGTTTCCCTTCTGAAGACTGTAAAACAATTTGTCTGAATATTGAATACTCTTCAATTTTACAGCTAAATGGACATACATAAGTCTCTAAGAAAGGCAATACTTCTTTGATTATTTTTTTATAACCTTTCAAAGTATAAACAAAAATATCAGGAGAGCCTGATTTCTGCAGTACAGATCCTTCGACAAAAAGTTCTTTAAATGAATTCAATATATCTAATCCCTTTTTATGTTGTGTAACATTGAAAATAGGTTGAATATTTACTCCATATTTAAAATCTTTGTGAATTGTAACAGATACAGACATAGATCCTTCTCCTTCTACAAAGCCACCTAAAAAGTAAAGATAGTTTACATTTTTGATGTCTCTCTTTAACATTTTAAGATTTAGTTAATTTGATAGTGTCTAACGTATAACCCTTTTTTGGTTATACTCTTATAGTTATTATTCACATTATCTGACTGATATAATATAATATTCCCTGCTGATTGTCCATTGTATTATCTTTAAGATTTTCACTTTAATGAATTTAAAGTACTTAAAGCTTTAGGATGTTCCAGCATATCATCGAGTTTATTGAGGACCCTATAGGTTTTTAATCAAATCCTCATAGTTAAGACCGCTATTAACCAGATTTTCGATAAGTCACTTTTATTAATGACCGTTCTTATATTAATGGCATCGGGCAAATTTCACACAGTATACTATCATATTAATGATTGCACTGTGATGTGTTTTTAGTAAACAGTCGGGGCCTCCGATTCTGTGCCACCGCTCTAATTTAATTTGAATAAATTTATGCGGTACCTCTTTTCGTCTAACTTATGCATGGCTACTCAAATTTATCATGCAATTAAATAAACTAATATTACCACTCTCTATGCTTATTCATGTTTAATTTTATTTCTAAAATTCTATTTAAGCCTTCGATAGTTAAATGCTCTTTAGCACCTATCATCATAGCAACCTTTTTAAAATCTGCAAAATCTAAACTTTTTAGTCCCTGTATGGAGTACTTTTCAAAAAAAGGAATAACTACTTCGCTGATTTCAGATATTTTTGTAATTGCAAAGCTTACAGTGTTATTAGATTTAGATACATATTGATTTTCTTGGTTAAGCGTTCCTTGCAAAGCAACTCCAGTACTAGTTTTGTTTAAAGTATTTGCCTGGGGCAAGTAAGAAACCAAACCTTTAAGAACTTCAGCATCTCTAATATTCAGATTAATTGAAAATCTTAATGAGACTCTGTGACTTATCTTAGTTTCTGATTTCCTAATATTTAAATGGAAAGAACCATCACCACTTGTAAAACCTGCTACCCAAAAAGGATCAGGTATACCATTAAATTTATATTCTGGTCTACTTACAAGGGTTACGTTTGGAAAAGCTTCCTTTAAGCTATCAGATAGACCCCAATTAAGAGAGCTTTTTAAACCGATTAATTTTAAAAGACCCTTTTCCGTTAAATGTTCTCTCTGCTTGACGATTTCAAAACATTGTTTAAAGATTAAATAATCAGAAGCTTTTTCAGTTACCAGAGGATATTTATTAAAATGATCTACAATTACTTGTAACTCATTAAAGGATTCAACTTGGTATTGTACTGAATTTATTCCATTTTTTCTTATTTTTCCTACCATTAAGGTGTTTTTGATAAGTTCTAATATTGCAGTATCCTTAATATGTAATTTTATTACAAAAAGAGGAGATGATCTCCATTTTAATTTTGATTTGGCGTCGGGTTTTATTGTAAAGGAGAAACACCCTTCAGCATCTGCAAAACCAGTAATAAACCATGGATTTAATTTATTATTGCCAAAGGCAAGGCTGGTTTTACTTAAAGTAGAGTAATTTTGTTTATTTAATTGTTTAGAAGGGATTTTGATTTGATAGTTTCTTTCGAAACCCATTAGAGTACACCTTAAGTGCAAAGGCTTTTTGCACCAACTACCGTCTACTCGTTGCTCTTTTACAGAATTTGTGTGCGAAACTAATTCTGACTTAGATCCGCGATAACCCATTTCATTTTCAATCATCTCCTGACTTATTACCGTACATGGGTGATTAGTCCATCCACTCATAGCCTTTCGACTATGGCTTGGTACCAGGAGCTTTAGGGTGTCCCCGGAGTTTGATAGTTTAACCCACTTATGTGTTTTCCCATAACACAATGCAGGTGAACTTGCCGAGTTCCTTAACAACTTTTAGCTCTACGCCTTAGTATTCTCTACCTACGAACCTGTGTCGGTTTAGGGTACGGTAGTATAATAAAATATTAATTTCCTGGTCTATGCTTTATAAATATACCTATAAAAATAAGTATATTGTCAGCGAGTCAGACTTTCTATTTTATACTCATCAGTCATAGCTTTAGCTATTATCCTTAGAGGCCGCATTAAATCAAAGTGGATTAACCTTTCTTATTTGAAACCCTTTCGTATTCGGCGAGAAGTATTATAACTTCTTTTTACGTTACTCATGTCAGCATTATCTCTTCAGTAACCTAAAATACAATGAAACACTGTATTATCATTAGTTTGACTGAATGTTCTACTACCTAGATTAACTAGCTTCTAATATAGAACCTAGTTAACCAACACGATATCGGTTGATTGTTTAAGACCCGTTAAATTTTCGGCGCTAGTATCTATTTTTAATACTTGCATATTAAAGACTGCTGATGCGTTGTTACAAACGTTCATTATAAGTAGCGACTGCCAGGCTCACTTCACAGCTGTATACGATAGTCATACGTCCTTAATTTCACTTAACAATCATTTGGGACCTTGATCAGTGTTCTCGGCTGTTTCCGTCTTGACTGCCCAACTTAGCTTGAGCAGTCTGAATATCTACCATCAATTTATGTAATTCCGAGATTCGCTTCCAAAGGTAAGATTTTCTAGGTCCCCGCAACCTGAACGCATAAAAATTTTAGCCTTAAGGCTAAAATTTTACTTGTTGGGAATTGCCTTGCTGTACCTCCATAAATCTATAAGTCTTCTTATTTTACTTGGCTCTTGGCGGCAGAGCCGCCAACAACAAAGGCTGTAAGTTCGACTCACCTCGGCTGTTGGCAGCTACCCTACCCCTACCCAAAGGGGTAGGGGTAGGGCACGCTGCCAAGCCGAGGTTAGGTAGATGTCATACTTAAATATGTTTCGTAGAAAACCAGCTAGCACCAGGTCAGATTGGCATTTCACCGCTTACTTAAACTCTTCGGAGAATTATGCAACATTCACCCGTTCGATCCATTATAATCTGGTCTAAGTAAGATCACCTGGCTTCGGGTCTAATAGTAGTAACTTACCCATCATAGTTTTCAATATCTGTTACTGATATTTATTTTTATCCAGTCGCTTTCGCTAAGGCTTTTAACCTTGCTACTACTATTAAGTTGCTGACCCATTATGCAAAAGGTACGCCGTCATTCTAAATTTTTTAAAGAATTCCGACTGCTTATAGAGTTACTAATTCATGATCTATTTCACCAATTCATTTATAATTTAATCATTATAAACTTATTTTGTGTATACTACTCGCTTTTCAAACTTTTCCTTCACAGTACTTTTTCACTATCGCTAAATTTATAATACTTAGCCTTAGAGGATGGTTCCCCTTTTTTCCGACAAGTTATCTCTCATCGTACTTATTTTGCTCCGCAACGAAGGGTATTACCCTACCCCAAAGGGGTAGTGTATTACCTAGCCCTACCTACCCAAAGGGTAGGTAGGGGCGTCGGCAACAATGTTTTGTTTTAATATAAAATATAAACCTACAGGACTTATAGTTTTTGACCTTTTTTAGAAAAATCAACACAATTATTGATTTTATTTTTTCAATTTATATTATAATATTTTTATAGGCTAGTCCGATTTCACTCACCATTACTCTCGGAGTCTCGGTTGATTTCCTTTCCTTTCCCTACTGAAATGTTTTACTTCAGGAAGTAATTAATTATTAAGGTTTACCTTAGGATCGCTTAAATGTATTTAAAACCTTAAATTTTAAGATTTTTTTAAGCTTTTGGGATGTACCCTCCTTATATGTATAAATTTGCCTTAGTTTTCCTTAATAACCCCTTTAATTAACTTTTAATTAAGTTTTAAATGATGAGACTATATTAACATCGATACTTTTAATGATTAATCTACCCTACCCCTACCTGCTGCGAAGCTGCTGGTACCCTCTCAAAAACCTATTTAGATTTAGATTTAGATCTCTCAATTTGAGGAGCATCTTTCTTTCCATGGTGAATCAATATTAATACCCTGAGTTGAAGAAATTGTTGGAGTTCTGGAACCAGTTGAACTATTAGGTGAATCAGGTGAATTTGGATCTCTAAAATAATGTTTCATATCATCAGGATTCACACCTTTACCTTTTGATGAAGATGAATACCACCCATGAGGATCATTATTTATTGACTCCGAGTCTGCACCTGTATCAATAGTTGAATTAACTTTAAATTTTAAATCAACACTAGGTGCTACTTCTGTTCGAATATCAGATTGTGATGTACTAGCAGAAGGATTATCATTTAAATGTGCTTGAAATCGTTTTCTAGGTCTCAAAGGTTCTGAACCACCCATATCTGGATCAGAATCTTTGAATAAGTCAATTATACTACCACCGCAAAAATACCAGCATATTCCAAAAGTTATAATAATTCCTCCAATTGCTATATATTTTCTATTTTTATATAGCCAATCAGAAAATGATTCATTTTCTATTGAAGTTTATGATATAGGCTTTACATCTTGAGAAGGAATTATATATTCTTTTCTAGATAATTCATGTAAATATTCTATATCCTTTTTTATAATATCTTTTGATTTAGGAAATCTTGGTTCAGTAGTAAAACTTTGAATCCAATCAGCTAAGTAAAATAAATAATTATTTTTAATATCTGATAGCATTGATAAAATATTAATTACATCTCCTGTAGCAGAATATGCTAAAATTATACCTGAACCTGTTACAAATGAAATAATTTTGAAAATGGTAATAATAAATTTTATAATTATCTCTGAACTCTAAAATAATTGAATAGTTAGTATTTTCAGGAGTAAATTCCAATTGAATTTGAATCAATTTTCCATCATTAATTAAAGGTTTAACTTTACCAATTTTTACAAGTTCTTTCAATAAGAAAATACCATCAAAGTTAGCAAGGTTATGAATATAAATTCTATATCGATGATATTTAGCTTTACATAAACTTAAAATACAAGCTTTAAACATATCTTCTTTAGATTCATAATCACTTAAAAAGAAGCTATTTGAATTTTTACCATCAAAGCATGCTATTAAATATGGAACATGTTCATTATTTTCAATAAAAGTTTCAATATCTAAAGTGATAAATCTTTCATTTAACTTCCGAGATTGTTTTCTTTTCTTAATAAATCTAATAGGTTTAATAGTTTTAAATAATTCTAGTGAATCATTTTTAAATAAATAGGAATTATCTCCTATTGTTCTAATAAATTTACTTTGATCGATTAATCGATCAGTATATTTCATAATAAGATCACCATTTGAAAAGATTTCAACTTTATTTGATTTATCAGATATAGTAACATGTGCTTCATTCATTGCATTGATTTTAACAATGTAAGTATTAGCCATTCGATCGATATAAGTAACTTTTCCATATTTTAAAGGATCCATAGTTATAGGTAATTTGTAATGTTGATAATATTGAAATTTTAGTTTTGTAGTTTCATGTAATTCTTCAATAGATTTATGTTTTTCAACTTGACCTTTTCTAATTCCATAGCTGATAAAGATTTCAGATAAGATAGTTTCTTTATAACTATCAGATTTGATATATAAAATACTTTCAATATACTTAATAAAGAAATCTTTATCATCTTTATTCAGTCTTTGAAGATGTCCTAAAGTTTGTATTAAATTATCTTTTGATTTAACTCTGAACAAACATATAACATGTTGATCAGAGTTAATGTTTATAATATTTTCATTCCAAAATGTATTGATTGCTTCTTGGATAAGTTCATTAGAGATAATAGTATGATTTGAAATTGGATAATAAAATTATTCCTACCTTCGGTACCGAAGGGTAGTTTGTTTCTCATTTTAAATTTTAATTAGTCTAGAAAATATATAATGTTTATACTGTATAATATTTTGTTTACAGTATGTATTACTGATATTTAAGTATTTAATTATTAAATAGACTGAAAAAAGTAAGATAATAAACCATAACTTAGACCAATCATAAGACTTAAAACGGATATTCACAAAATTACCTCAAATAGAATTAAACTAATTCTAATATTTTTATAAAATTTCAATAAACGATGAACATAAACATAAGTAATAGGTATTTTACTTAAAAACTTTTCATGTGTTACAATATAGATAGATAATAAATACATACAAATATTCAAGACATTTAATAAAACAAAAACTAGATGCTATGAAATAAAACAAACATAAGTACACTAAATAAGAAACTTCCCCAGATGAGAAAAAATCTACCCTACCCTTCGGGTAGAGTAGGAAAACCTAAAAATCTACCCTACCCAGCCTACCCCTACCCCCTTCGGGTACCTGCGAAGCTGGTAGGGGGTAGGGGTAGGCTGGTACCAGCAGCTTCGCAGCTGGTAGGCTGGTAGCAGCGAAAGCTGCTACCCTTTGGTAGCGAAGCAAGGGGGGGGGGGGCCCGGCATTTAGTTAGAGAACGCTAACCTAGACGGTTAAGCTTTTATTTAAAATAAAAAAAAAAATATAAATTTAAGCTGCTATTATAATTAAAGAAGCTAAGTAAATTATAACTAATCTAATTTCAGTGTTATTAAATATAGCTGCCGAATTTTGCAAAGCTGGCTGATCTATAACAGCCAATGCTGTTGGCAATCCTACCAGCTGCGAAGCTGCTGGTAGCAGAGCTGCCAAAAATACTATAAATAGTAAAGATAATAAACCTATTGTAATATATAGAGAGTAAGTTGTTATTACACCAGTATCTAACTTAGCGATATTTATACCAGTACCAGTTAATTTATTAGCTAAACCATAAGGTCCTAATAATTCTATAGCTCCTCTATCTATATTTTTAGAAATATTATAACCAAGTTTTAAACCACTTTGTACTAAATAATGGTTATAAACTACATCAAAATAATATTTACCATTTAAGAAACCATATAATTTTCTCCCTAAAGAATTACTAATTAAACTATTTAAGAATCTAGGTTGTAAATGATATAAATACAGAGCACTAGAAGCACCAAATAAACTAAGTATAGCTGGTAATAATTTAATAATAGGACTTAAAGAGAATTCAGCTTCAATTAAAGGATTATTATTAGGTCTAATGAATAAAGAGTTACCGAAGAAATCAGAACCAACACCTACAAATAAATCACTAGCTACATAACCAAAGAAAATACTAAATAAAGCTAAAATAAAAAGAGGTAAAATAACAGGTAAATTAGATTCATGTGAATTTAAATAAGATTGTTTTGGACCATTAGCTGTACCTAAGAAAACTAAACTTATTAATCTAAAACTATAGAAAGCTGTAATACCCGCTGTAATAGATCCTAAAGTGTAAGCATACATACCACTAAAACTATATTGTCCATATGCTAATTCTAATATTAAATCTTTACTATAGAATCCAGTTAAGAAAGGTGTAGCTAATAAACTTAAAGAACCAGCTAACATAGTAGAATATGTAAATGGTAAGAATTTAATTAAACCACCCATTCTTCTAACATCTTGTTGATCTTGGAATGAATGAATTACAGCACCAGCACCTAAGAATAATAAAGCTTTAAAGAAAGCATGATTTACAGTATGCATTAAAGCAACATTGTATTGACTTAAACCTATAGCCATCATCATATATCCTAATTGTGATATAGTACTGAAAGCAATTATTCGTTTTAAATCATTACCTAATAATCCACAAGTACCCGCAAAGAAAGCTGTACTTGATCCTATTATTACTATTACTAATAATGCATCTGGACTATATTCTAATATTGGTGAACTTCTTAATAATAAATAGATACCTGCAGTTACTAGTGTAGCAGCATGTAGTAAAGCACTTACTGGTGTAGGAGCTTCCATACTTCCAGGTAACCAAGAATGTAATGGTATATTAGCACTTTTAGCTAAAGCACCACCTAATAATAATAAAGATATTATACTTATTGCTAATTCATTCATATATGGTACTAAAGTAAATATTTGAGAATAATTAAATGTTCCAAATAATGCAAATATAGCAAAGAATCCTATACTCATTAACATATCTCCTCCTCTATTCATTGTAAAGGCTAATATTGCTGCTTTATTTGCTTGTATTCTTGTAAAATAGAAATTAATTAATAAATAAGATACAACTCCTATTGCTTCCCATCCCACAAACATTACAAAATAATTACCTCCACATATTAATACTAACATACCTCCAGTAAAGGCTGATAAATATGAGAAGAATCTCTGATTATGAGGATCAGAAGATAAATAATCTATACTATAAATATGTATTAATGTTGAACAGTATATTACAGCTAATCCTAAGGATACTGTTAATTGATCAAAATAGAATTCCCAGGATATTTGTAATATCTCTGAATCTAACCAAGTTCCTATATTAATATATACTGGTGATCCACATAATCCTACTTCATAAAAGGCTATACTTATTAGGATTGAACAGATTATTAAACTACCACATGTTACTATATGTGACCCTGTTACTCCTACTTTTCTACCTAATAATCCTGATACTAATGACCCTAATATTGGTAATACTATAATTCCTAAATACATTTAATTTCTTAATGAAATTGTTCCTCTTAATCTATAATATGCTACTAAAATACTTAAACCTATAACAGATTCTGCACCTGCTATTGATATTATATATATACTAAATGTTTGACCTACATTATCATCAAACCCATAAGAACTTATTAATACTAATAAAGTTACAGCTAATAACATTATTTCTATGGCTATGATCATAAGTATTATATTTTTTCTATTTAATATAAACCCTAAGATTCCTATTAAAAATAATAATATTGATAAATTCATTGTTTTAATTCTATAACTAACATTATTGTTTACATTTAATAATTGCTGCTACCCTACCTTCTACCCAGAGGGGTAGGGGTATGTTACTATATTCTGCGCAACCAGACCTAAACCTAAGGTAATTAATTCTAGTTATATACATTTATATAGCGTAGCTATAATTGGAGAAAGATAGATTCGAACTATCATATTTGTAGTGCAAATACAACTGATTACCATTATCAGATTCCCCCTTAATTATTTATTTTACTTATATTTAATTTGAACTGTAGCCAACCTTCCCATTTTAATGCGAGTGTACTTGACCCGACCTAAGGCTAGGCTGCTGCAGCCACTTAAATTTGGCTAGGATACTGTTGGCTTGGCAGCAGTACCCACCCTACCCTTCGGGTAGGCTTTTGCAGCGAAAGCTGCAAGCCAACAAGGCAGTTGTTTTTGTTTTGTTTTTTGCCTTGCAACCAAAGGTTGCACCCTTACCTGCGAAGCTGGTACTCCCCCTTTTGTTTTTTTTCTCCCTTGCAGCTTTGCTGCAACAAATGGTAGGCAGCAAGGCTGCCAAGTTGTTCTTGAGAAGGCAAAGCCAACCCCCGCCCGTAGGGCTTGGCAAAGCCAACCCACCAGCCAACAAAGGCTAGGGTGGCAGCTATTATTTATTTTATTTAGTATTATATTACTATAAACATAAAGATTTGATGTTTAAATCACAGACTACTATCCAATTTTAATCTCTAACTCTTTTAAGATATTTTAAATAAATTAAAAACATATTATCTACCCTATTGTTGGCTACCTACCTGCACCCTACCCTTCGGGTAGTAGCCGCAGCGAAAGCTGCTGCAAGGGTAGGGTGTTAGTTTTAACTAACTGCTGGGGGTAGTACCTACCTTCGGGTAGGTATGCAGCAGAAAACTGCAGCAGGCAAGCCTGTGATAACAGTTTAATAACAAAACTATTATTATTAGATCTTAAAATTAAAATTATCTATTTCTAACCAAAGGCTAGTTGCCTAGCACCCTACCCTAAGGGGTAGGGTAGGCAGCAAGGCTGGCTACAAGGGCTTAGCCCACAACAGCCAAAGAATGGGGGGTACTAAATTTAAACTTTTTGCTGCTGCCACCAACAAAGGCTACAAATTGAATAGGCAGCAGAGCTTGTCTCCTACCCTTTTTAGGGGCTTCAATTTGTTGCAGCGAAAGCTGCAAGGCGGGAAGGCAGTTAGTTTTAACTAACTGCTGGGGGTAGTTCTAAAATAATAGGCTGGCAGCTGAAGCCAACCCTCGCTATAAATGTGTTTTAATAGCCTACCAGCTGCCTACCCACCCGAAGGCTGGGTAGGGTGCTGGTACCACCCAAAGGGTGGGTAGGCAATACGGTTTCATTATAGGCAAATACTAGTTTAAAAAATTAAGTATTACCCCAGAAGTATACAGCTACAAATAAGAATAGCCAAACTACATCCACAAAGTGCCAGTATAATATACTAGCTTCAAAATTAAAGTGGTGTTTTGTAGTACTATGGTAATTAATAATTCTAGTTAAAGCTACAGTAATAAATATTGTTCCTACTATTACATGTAACCCGTGTAACCCTGTACTAGCATAGAAAGCTGATCCATATACACCATCCGCCATTGTAAATCCAGCTTCAGAATATTCAAAATATTGTAAAGCAGTGAATACTACAGCTAAGATTATTGTAAAGATTACTCCATCTATAGTTCCTTTTCTATTTCCAGCTATTAAAGCATGGTGACCATATGTAATGAAAGCACCACTACTTAATAATAAGAATGTATTTAATAATGGTATAGCAAAAGGATCTAATGGTGTTATACCTAATGGAGGCCATGATCCTCCTATTTCTACAGCAGGAGATAAACTAGAGTGGAAGAAAGCCCAGAATACAGATAAGAAAGCAAATACTTCACTAACGATAAATAAAACTATACCTAACATTAATCCGTTTTTTACTTCTTTTGTATGGTGACCTAAATATGTTCCTTCTATAACTACATCTCTAAACCATAATACCATTCCAAATAGTGTTAATATAAACCCTGAAGTTAAAATATATCCACCATAGGGATAACCATGCATATAACTAACAGCACCTATTGTTAAATTTAATAATGAGAAACTAGTTAATATTGGCCAAGGAGATGGATCTACTAAATGAAAAGGAAAATGTTGAAATTTATTAATTGTATTAGTTTGTATCATTTTCTATTTTGTTTTTAATTAGCCTTAACTTTCTATTGCCTGCCTACCCTACCCCTTTGGGGTAGGTAAGGATGGCAGCTAAGATTTATACTTAATCTTATTTACCCGAAGGGTAGATAACTTAAATTTTTAGCTTAGGTTGTAGCAGCCTAGCCTTTGTTGCTTGCTGCAGCTACCTACCCTACGGGTAGGTTGCTGCAGCAACTACCCCTAGGGTAGTTGGCTACCTTCGGTAGCCTAGCAAGTAGCATTTAGCTACACCAGCCGGCTATAAAGTTATAAACTGCTGCAATATAGAATTACTTAAAATATACTAATATATATTATATATTTATTTATTTAAAATAAATGTTATAACATTTTATATTAATATAATATACTTACTTTTATAGTAGCTATAATAGTAGCAGCTGCCAACTGCCTACCTGAAGGGTAGCGGCTTCAATTTGTTGCAGCGAAAGCTGCAAGGGCTTGGCTTGTTTTGCCGCCGCCCAGCTGTAGGCTTCGCCTACCTCACCCCAGCAGCCTTGCAGCTGCCAACAACAACAGCAATCATAGTTAAATTTTATTTAATTTGATAACGGGCACTGTGAGATTCGAACTCACGACTTCTTTAGGAAGTACTCGTTTTCAAGACGAGCGCCATAAACCAGACTCGACCAAGTACCCTTTATTTTTTATATTTATTTTTTTAGTTTATCTGTCTAGATAAAACTTATAGTAGCCTGGCCTTGCAATTCTTCGGCTAGGCGTAGGCTAGGCAAGGCTATACTATTTTACTAGCCGAAGCTAGATTTTTGTCTTAGACCACAGCTGTTGGCTCCGCCTAAAACAAAGGTAGCTGCCTCAAATTTAGGCTTTGCCTACGACAAGGCTACAAGATTAAAAACTTAAAAATTACAGAATAGTCCAACTTAGCTTTAGTATTTCCTACCCAAGGGGTAGAACTACATCTCAGGCGGTAACAGCAACAGCCAAAGGCAGGTATTTAATACCCTACCCCTTTGGGGTAGGGTAGATAATTACTTATATAAAATAACTAGTATTGCCTTGCTTGTTGGCGGTGCAGCTACCTACCTTACGGGTAGGTTGCTGCCAAAAAAGGTTGCAAGGCAATACAACTGCCAAAGGCTGGTAGTTGCCTACGGCAAGGGCTTCGCTAACCAAAGGCTGTTGTAGCATTTAGCTACACCCTTTTTTTTTTTTGGTTTGCAACCGAGGCGGGCTTTAAGTATAAGACCTAAAGGATTTGAACCTTTATAATATCCATTATGAGCGAACTGCATTAACCATTATGCTAAAGTCTTTAATTAAAATTTAATCTTGGGGAAAAAAAAATAACTACCCACCCTTGCAGCTTTAGCTGCTACCACCCTAGCCTTAGGCTAGGGTGGCTAGGGTGTTGCTTTCTGCGAAAGAAAGCTGCAAGCAGCAGTTGCAGTTCCAGCCTTTGGCTGCCCGGGGTTGGCTTTGCCAATAGGCTACAGTAGTTGCCTTTGTTTTGAGTAGGCAGCAGAGCTTGTCTCCTACCCTTTTTTTGTTTCCTACCCTTAGGGTTGGAGTAATCGAACCGCTCCCTTGCTTAGCTACAAAGGGTAGGCAGGTCTTGTAAGAACCAAAGGCTTGGGCTACCAACCACAGGTTGCTACGACATCTAGCCTATCTTTAGTAAGGCAGGTATTAAATATCATAAGGGGTAGAGTAATCGAAACTCTGTCTGTAAAGTGTAAATTTACTGCTAAAACCACTCAGCTAACCCCTTAATATTGCTAATTTTAAAGCCATACCCTACACTAAGTAACTGGGCAAAGTTTAAGTTATCCTTGCATCTGGCGGTAATAAACATTCCTATCAGCAGCCCTTTTTGCCCAAGGCAAGTATTTGTTTCTTGCCTGTAGCCAAAGAACTGCTACTAGTAGTACGCTTTTTGCCCCTCAATCAATTGATTGAGGGTTGTTGTCAATAGCCGCCTAGCCCTTTTTAGCCCGGGGTTGTAGCCTTCGGCTACTAGATTTGCAGCTACCCGCCTTGCTTGGCTTCCAGCACCCTACCCTTTGTTGCAGCGAAAGCTGCAAGGCAGCAGGTAGCCAACTACCCTACGGGTAGGCAGCTACCAGCAAAGCTGTTGGGGGGGTATAAATTGAAATATTTTACAGCAGCACCTTCCAGTACGGCTACCTTGCTATGACTTTTGAGATGTTACTCAGAAGGGTTAACTGAAACTAATTAGCTTAACAAATTTGTACTAAACAAAACAAAATATTTAGCGCTAAAGCCAATAATTATAAACTTTTTATAGTAGCCAAAGGTTTTTTTCATAACCAAGGCTGCAGTTATAATTAAAGAACTAAGATTTGTTGTAAGTTATAATTAAGCGGCAGTTTCCCCCGATCCGAGCTTCTCCCCAGCGACAGACAGTTAGTTCATCCCGAATGCTATCTTCACCGTTGCGCTAGTGATCAACGATTACTCGAAATTCCTTCTTCATGTTGCCGAATTTCAGGCAACAATCTGCTCAAATTAAATATAATTAACTTTCTTTAATGATTAGCTCTTCCTTTTTTTATTAATTTAGTTAAGGTTTCGCTTCACTTTGTAAAAGTTATATGTGGCACGTCTATAGCCCAGTTCGTTAGAGCCATAACGACTTGTCTTAGCCCCAAATGAAAATATTTAAAATTCATAAATTGTTAAGTATAAATTAACAACAGGGATTGCGTCCGTTAGTGGAGTTAACCTCACTTCTTAAAATACGGACTGACGACAGCCATGCAACACCTGTAAACTCCCTTCTATTTTTTTACTATAGAGTTGCCTACCCTTTGTTGCTGAGCAAAAAAAGCAGGCAAGAGTATATGCAAGAACTGGTAAGATTTTACGCGTAGTTTCGTATTAAATAACATGCTTCACTTCGTTTGCTCCGAGACCGACTAATTTTTTTGGTTTCAGTTTTGCAACCGTACTCGCAAGGCGGAATGGTTATCGCGTTAACATCGTTACTAGTTTATTTTAAAACTAACAACCACCATTCATCGTTGACAGTGAGAGATATCTGGGTCTCTAATCCTATTTTCTATTCTCACCTTCGTTCCTCAGCGTCAATCATTATTAGATAAAAGTTTTCACCATTAGTATTCCATTTAGTATCTACGGATTTCATCCCTACTCTAAACATTATTTGGCTTATCCTCTGTTTGATTCTAGCTTTAATTCATTATTAATTACCAGTTGCAGATTCCCCTCCCCTCATTCAATTGATTGAGGATTGGCTTGGCGAAGCCAAGACCCGCCTACTGGAGCTTTCTAATTAATAACTTTCAAAGCAGCCTACTTACCCTTTACGCCTGATTAGGACGACTAACGTTTGCGTTTCTGGCGTTACCGAGTCTTCTGGCACCAGTAATGTTGGACAACACTTATAGTAAGGTACTATCATTTTTTTCCCTTACGTTATCTCAAGTACCATGGTTAAATGATCTTAAGATTTCAGTTAGCTAGTTCACTCTTGCGAGCATTGACTAATATTCTTGACTGCTGGTAGATTACTCTACTTGGGGCTTTTCATTCCCAATGTGGCCATCTGTTCTATCAAACTTGGCTATTGATCGTAGGCTTGGTAGGCATTTACCCCACCAACTACCATTAAACAAAATAAATCGATTCTTATAGCGGCTTGCTCTAATTTATACTCGTATTGTTAAATAACAAAATTATAATTTTAAGCTTTCCTTTCTTATAAATAAGCTAATTTATGCTTAACTTATAGTTAACCTACCATTCGGCGGAAAAACTTATTAAACTATCCCCTATTCGAGAGGTCTATAAAGTATCTAATTTATCATTACTCACCTTTACACCTTGTTCTATTCTCTAATTCGCTAAGATTATTTATCTTGCCCTTCGGCCCAAAAAGGTTTCTTATATTAGTAACTCAATATTAGTCACCTTCCCTGCTTGTTAGATACCAAAACAAAGATTCGCATGTCTTAAAACTACTGAAAAACGTTCAATCAGAGCCAAAATTAAACTCATACAGAGAAATTTGATCAAAGTTTTATTGCTGTGGCCTAGCCCGAGGGCTGTAGCTGCCTGTTAACTTTGTCGTATTTTATTTGCTTTTGCAATTTGTCTATATCTCTTTTAAGATATATAAATTTTTAGTAGCCCTAAAAAGGGCTACTGCCTTTGGCGGCAAAGCCAATTATTTTATTTGACTATTGCTTAATTAATAGTTGCCTAGTTGCCCAGCTAAACGCAGGGCAACCCGCTTTAGCTGGGTTGCCTATCTTGGGCCTGCCTACCCTACCCCTACCCCCCCCCCCCCCTACCTTCGGTAGGGGGTAGGGGGTAGGCTAGCAGCTTTCGCTGCAAGGCAACAACCAAAAAAAGGCAAGTAGCTTTTTTGGCGGGCGGGGCAAAAAGCCGCCTGCCTTTGGCAGGGCTAGAGTTTCCTAGTAGTTGTAGGCAGCTTTGCTGCTTTCGCAGCAACAAAGGGTAGGCGGGTGCAGCCTTTGGTAGCCTTTGGCAAGGCTCTCTACAGCTATTGTTCTTATTGACGCCTTTGTAGGCGAAGCCTTTCTAGGTCACACTTCCCGGCTAGCCTTGCCTACCCAAAGGGTAGATTTGCAACCCCTTGCCTTTGTAGCCAAAGAATTGCTGCCTACCCACCCTACCCGTAGGGTGGGTAGGCAAGAATAAAATTATTTGAGATTGGATAAAAAGTCACAATACCCCTTCGGGTAGGCTGGAAGCGAAGCAGCCTACCCGAAGGGTACCACCCTACCCGAAGGGGTAGGGTGGTACCCTACGGGTAGGGTGGGTAGTAAAAAGTAATAGCTATATATTTAGTTATTTTTTGTTCTTGGATTCGCCTTCAAAAGGATTTTCTTTATTAAAAAGTTCCACTATTGATTTAGAAACTGCAGATTTTTTTGTATCTTTATTATTTATATAATCAACAGCCTCTACTAAAGAATCATATTTTACACCAGTTTTACTTTCCATCTCCTTTTTCTCCTCTTCAGTTAAATTTTTTAAAATTTTCGCTGAGTTAGAAGTTAGTGCTGTATCAGGATCTGTACTTGTTGGCAAGCCAACAGGTTTTTGTTTTATCCCCATTGCGTCAGCTCCTTCTATAACTATTTTTTCTAGACCTGCCTTTTTAATGGCAGTTATAACACCAGGAATAATGTATGACTCATATCCATTTTTTTCTAAGATTGTGTCTATTTCGTAACCTAAAGTAAACGCCATACCTGTACTAATAGTCATTTGAGTAGTATTTTTAGCAGCGTTAGCTATAAATTTTAATATAGTAGCAGTATAATTTAATGGAGAATTTCTAACTATAAATTTACCTGTGATTAGATTATAAAGTGACTGTTTTATAGCGTAGAATGCTAAAACTAATCTATATGAAAGATATAGCATAGATATTAAACCAAAAATATAATATAATATATAATATATATCACACTCTATTTTAGTTAGAGTCGTAAAAACAACCGTAGATATAGCACCTATAAATTTAAAGACTCTAATGTAAATATTATTGTTTAATAATATTATGTGATCTGGGTAAGTAGGAGTTAGCCAAGCTTCTTTAATCCCTAGTTTTATACTATTATAAAAGTTTAAACCTGGTTTTTCCAATGTTGGCGCCTTAGGCGTCAACACAGGCGCCAACAGCTTAGCAGGCGAAGCTTTATTTGTATAAGATGCTGTACTATTATCAATGATATTAGTACTAGCCTGTGAGCTAGTATTACTTGTCAATAACTTAGCTTTTTTTATTTGTATTTGGGGGCGATTATTTAATTCTAGTGTATCCTCTGTATTATTATTTTTAGAAATTACTATTGTAGCAAACATAGCTAATAATAAAATTACACTTAAAGTTATTAATAGTACAGCTCCATAAGTATATAAACTATAACCTAAAGACTCTATTTGTTGGAAATCTGTTATAATTACATCACTACTTTGACTTGTAAAAATAGGAGCTAAATTATTATTAGTTACAATAGAATTAATTAAATCCATAGATACTACATAAGAACTAGCAGCTGCAGCTGCCGCAGCTAGGCTGCTATTACTGCTACCAGATAAGATAGTGTTTAAATAAGTAATTTTATCTAAGAATATAGATATAGCTGGAACATTATTAAAGTTAAATGGTATAATACTAAATATTATAAATATAAATAAAGAACCTATTGCTATAGCTAAAGGTAAGTTTTTAGTATATTGACTACCTGTTTCTAAAATATCAGTTAATTTAATATTAATCATCATAATAACGAATAAGAATAAAACTGCAATAGCACCTACATATACTATAATATAAGATATACCTACAAAATTAATACCTATTAGAATTAAATATACAGCACCAGATACGAAAGTAGAAATTAAGAAAATTACTGAAATTACAGGATTTTTAGATGTAATAGAGAATACACTAGATAATAATGTAGCAAAAGCTAACATATTTACAAATATTGTTGTCATTTTTTTTATTTAGTTAATAAACCTAGCTTTATTATATTAATCTTCTATTGGCAGCAGAGCAACCTACCCTTCGGGTAGAAGGTAGGGTGGGGCAACAAATAAAAAGATTATAGTTAATATAAGCTAGCCACATTTAGTGGATGCCTACAATAAAATTTTAAAGTCATCATTGATAGCAGCAGTCTTTGGCTGTTGGCAATTGCCTACCTTCGGTACCAAAGGGTAGAAACAACACAAGAGCAAGACCAAGAGCAAGACCAAGAGCTAGACCAAGAGCTAGGCCAAGAGCTAGAACTGCTGCAGTTCTAGCTGATCTCAAAGGCTAGGGTGCAGTTCTACCCAGCCTTGCAGCAGCTTTCGCTGCAACAAAGGGTAGTACCAGCTTCGCAGGTAAGGGTGCAGCTGAAGCCAAGTCAGCTATGACTTAATAGACGCTATAACTAACTATTAGTATAGTTAATCAAATAAAAGGCAAAAAAATAATCTTTTTTCCTTGCCTTAGGCTAGGCTACTAGCCTAAGAACTGTAAGGCTAGAAATGAATTAAAATTTAATTAACTTTTAAGCCTAAAGATTAGTAGGTTTAACCTTGAATTAGTGACCTTAAACTTTTTTATTTCCAATATTTTTTATATTTTGTACTAGCTCTAGCCTATTGGCTGCAGCACCCACCCAGCCTTGCAGCTTTCGCTGCTACCAGCCTACCCTACCCCTACCCCCGAAGGGGTAGGGGTAGGGTAGGGTAGTTGTTGTAGCAAAGCGCAAAGCGCAAAGCGCAAAATTTTAAGCCGAAGGATTCGCTGCAACCATCAACAAGCAGTCTAGCTTTTAGTAGCTAGTCTAGCCTTAGGCAACAGGCTACACCTACATATAATTAATATTAGTTTCAAAAATAAATATACTTAAGGCAGGATGTTTATTGCCTACCAACCTTTAGTTGGTACAACCTACCCGAAGGGTAGGTTGCCCAGCTCCCTGTCGCCAAACAACCAAAGGTTGCAGAGCAACCTACCCTGACGGGTAGTTGCTGCCTACCCGTCAGGGTAGTTGCCTACCCGTCAGGTAGGCAAGCAAGTATGGTTGGCTTCGCCAACAAGGGTGTTAGTTTTAACTAACTGCTGGGGAAGGGTAGGCAAAACATTCTATGGATTTATTTCTAGCCTACCCTACCCCTACCCCCGAAGGGGTAGGGGTAGGGTAGGCAACTCACCTAGCCCTTTGGGTAGCAGCGAAAGCTGCAACCAAAGGGGTATGGGAGGTCTAGAAGTAAAAAAAATTGGCCTAGCCAACTACGGTTTGTTGTCAAAGACAGCAAGCAATAATAGGGTTTTGTAACCCTATACCAATTAAAGATAATTGTTCACCTAAGAATAACTATAATTACCTACTAATAATAGGTTTAGTGTATATCGTATATCTTCCTTTATACAAATTACCTGTATCCTTTATATTTTTTATGTGGTTAGTAAAACCTAATTGTTTTAGAGATTTAACGCAATGTGAAATGCTTAAGAATGGTGAACCTTCTATCAGCTCCCCTCGATCGTAAACCCAAACAGGTATAGGTTTAGTAGACGAGGGTATATAAACAGGTTGATCATTTATAGATTCTTGTATTAATTTTGAGATTCTAGCGTCTAAGTTATTATTATAAACAGTAGAATTTAAATCATTACTTGAGTTATTTGAAGCCGTAGATTTTCTATTTTTATTCATTCTTGAAATTATTAGTTTAATAACAGTAGAACCTTCTTCAGTTAAATGTTTTTTTAATGCTTTAATTTTTATAGCCGATTTCCAATCTAAATAATCTAATTCTTTAATACTTAAAAAAACTAGCCTATCTAAAAAGGGAATTAAATAATCTATTATAAAACTAAAGTCCGTAACATAAACTCTTATAGCTGGTTTAGCTTTTGGTTTACTTATATTATTTTCCTGAACAATTAATTTAACTTTAGGATCTGAGCTATCTAAAGAGTTAGTTGGCTCCGCCAACAAGTTATTTAAAAAAAGTTTGGATGGCCACCATCACGGGCTTTTGCTCTAGAGTTTGAGTTAAAATAAAGGAAGGAGTCACAGCTAAGGATTTAACATATTTTTGTATAGAGAAGCAGCCTTCCCCTTCCAGAAATCCCAATAACCAATAAGGTTTAATGATAATATTGTGATTAGCACCCATAACAAAATCAGTTCTCCTTCTATTATTATTACTTTTTAATGTTAAAATTTCAGATTTGATCAGTTCTTTTTCGGTAGAATTTTTATCTTTGCTACTAAGGTAAAGCAGAAAAGCTTTATTCCAGCTAAGATAATCTAAATATTTAGTAGTATTAAGAGGACCATATTTATCAAAAATGGCTATTAACTTATTAACGTCTTCCTGCTTAGATATTGTAAAAGTACTTTTTAGTTCTAAGTTAAGTGCTTTATCGTTTGTTGTTATTCTTTTGTGATCAACTATTGAACCCATACCTAAGCTATTTTTGATTTTAACTAATGTACCTTTATCATCAGAATGAAGTCCAATTCTAAATCGGAATTCGAATGCTTAAGGTCTATTAGAAAGTTTCCGAATATAAAAATTTCCTTCCGCATCGCTAAAGCCTATTAGCCACTCAAAAAATTGGTTATCTACCTTCGGTACCGAAGGGTAAAATTTTTCTCTAAATTTATTTTTGTTGGCGGCAGAGCCGCCAACAAAGCAGAAGATGTAAGAATAGAACTATTAATAGCAATTTCTGTTGCTACTGGTGAACCCAAATCTGTTACTACCGAAGGTAGGGGGGTTATAGATGGAAATACATACAACAAACTTGAAACTGAAGTATGTAGTGAAGTTAAAAGTACATTAGGTAATATACCGAATACTACAGTAGGTACTAATAAACTAATTAGAAGATAATATTCTCTTCTATTAATGTCCTTCAATGGAGGTAAAGAAGGAGATAAGTTACCATAAGATAATCTATTATACAAGAACATAGAATAACAAGCTGATAGCACAATACCTGAAGCACCTAAACAAGCTATAATTGGATTACTTGCCCAAATTCCGATAAGTGAAAGTTGCTCACCAATCCAGTTTAAACTTAAAGGTATACCTGTATTACATAAAGTGAAAATGAAGAATAATATAGTAAACACTGGCATATAAGTAGCTAATCCTCTAATATAATTAATAATTCTTTTCCCAGTTCTATCATAAATTATACCTCCAACACAAATAAATAGAGCTGGTGATACAAATCCATGACCTAAAGCTAATAATATTCCACCTTCAATACCTTGTATTGTATTAGAGAATAAACCTAAAACAACTACACCCATGTGTGCAATACTACTGTAAGCAATTAATCTTTTAGTATCTTGTTGTATGATAGTAGAGAAACTAGCATATATTATAGCTATAATTGCTATAGTTTGTACTAATGGATTAAAGTAATTTGTAGCATCTGGTAAAAAATTAATTAATACTCTTAAATATCCATATGTAGCTAATTTTAAGATTGTAGCTGCTAGTATTATTGACCCAGCTAAAGGTGAATCAGCGTGAGCTTTAGGTAACCAAATTATAAATGGATATAATGGAGTTTTAACTGCAAAAGCTAAGAAGAATCCTAACCATAAAATTTTTTGACTCTCTAAACTAATAGAGTATAATGAAATTAATTGGAAATCTGTTGAACCTATATAACTATATATCATTAATATACATAATAACATAGGTAAACTACCAGCTAATGTATATAAGAAAAATAAGAATGCTGATCTAAATCTATCATTACCGTGTCCAAATATTACTATTACTATAAATAATATTGGTAATACACTTTCGAAGAAGATATAGAATAATAATAAATCTAATGAAACAAAAGCACATATTTGTAATGTTTCTAATAATAAGAATGAAATTAAAAAGAATTTTAAATTTTTAGTTATATTTGTATAATTAGATAATAATGCTACAGGTGTTACAAATGTAGTTAATAATACAAAATATAAAGATATACCATCTATACCAAAATTTAAATGGCAAAAGTTACTGCCTACGGCAGGCAGACTTGCCCAAGGCAAGTCTGCTAACCCAGGCACTCCGGCCAACATATTGATCTGCTGCTGCAGCTGCTGCAAAGCCGCTGCTGCTGCCGCTGGGTTAAATTCAGATACAAATTGATATTGTGTTTGACTAGAATCAAATTGATACCAAATAAATAATGAAATAAAGAAATTAATTAGAGATGTAGTCAAAGCTATTTTTTTCATTTGATTTTGACTCTCTATTGTATTTGACATAGGTAGAATTATTAAACTACCTATTATAGGTATTAATAGTAATAAAGTTATCATTTTTATGGAAAATTTTGTTTGCTGCCTTTGTTTTGCCTTGCCCTACCCCTACCCCTTTTTGCAGCTTTCGCTGCAACAAAGGGTAGGGGTAGGATTCGCAGTTGCAGCTGTTTTTGTAAAAAAACAAAAAGTTGGCAGCTTCCTACTAGAAATAGAAGGGTAGGTAGCGTACCCTACAACTGCCCCGCTTTGCTAAAGCAAAGCGGGGCAAGGGCTTTGCCTACAACAAAGGCTACAGCTACCTTAACTTAATAAGTTAAGGTTATTTTGAATGCAGCCTTTTCTCTCTACTGCTACTCTTAATATCAGTCCTTATCTATGGCAATAGTAGCCTTTGTTGGGCTAGTTGTTCCGCAGACAATTGCTTGTTGTTGGCGGCAGAGCCGCCAAGCTCTTGTTGGCGAAGCCTACAAGCCAACTACAACAATAAGGAGAGACTTTGTTAATTTATATATTTAAATAGGTTAAATTAATTATTATACTTAATATTGTAAGCTAGCTTTTTGTATTAGGCTTTAATTCCCCCAACCTTTGGTCGGTAGTACCATTACCAGCAGCCTTGCAGCTTTCTTTCGCAGAAAGCAACACCCTACCCTTCGGTACCGAAGGGTAGGGCTAGTACCAGGTTGCAGGTAAGGGGGGGGGTTAAATAAAACAAACAAATCAATTAAGATTGTGCAGGTAGCATTTTAAATGCGTGGAATGGGATAGGACTAGCTAATGTCCATTCTAATGTATTACTTGTTTGACTTTCATTTTCATTGAATAAACTTTCACTAGTAAAGTAAGATGCTACAGCCCAAGGATTATTACTTGAAACAGGTTGGTTAGCAAAGATATCATAAATGATATAACCAAATAAGATAGTAGCAATTACAGATACTAATGATCCAAAACTAGATACAGCATTCCATCCACTAAATGCATCAGGATAATCAGGTATTCTTCTAGGCATACCAGCTAAACCTAAAAAGTGTTGAGGGAAGAATGTTAAATTAACCCCAACGAATAATGTCCAGAAATGTATTTTTCCTAAGAAATCATTGATTGTTCTTCCTACAATTTTTGGTGTCCAGTAGTAGAAACCTGCGAATAGAGCAAATACAGCTCCCATAGATAGAACGTAGTGAAAATGAGCTACTACGTAGTATGTCAAAAAAAGTAAATTTAGGTTACTACCCTCACGGGTAGGATTGGACCATATCTTACAAAAAGGATAAACGGATCTATTCCTGTTTGCAGTCACGTGTGGCCTCTACGGAGTCCTTAATATAAATAATAAGGTTCCCACGGTATTATCTTATTTCTTTTTACATTTCTATGCATTACTAGAAAAAAATAAGACTTCACCGTTAGCATCTTAAATAAAAAGATACCGGGAGAAGAACCTACTTCTCCCACAGTGACTTGACAACACGACACATACTTAATTAAAAAACTCTTTCAATCGATCTTGAAATAGCCTACTATTTTGTAAAAATACTGCTAGTTGATAGTATTTATAACCTTGTAGTAGATTAGTGCAATGATCTATAACTTTTCCAGTTCCAGAGGCACTACCTACACTAAATTCATAAAAAGGAAAATTACTTATTTTTCCTTTTTTATTAGAGATCGTAAGATGATCTAGCCAGTAATAATTTCGAATTGCTTCAATAAGATAAAAATCATGATTTTGTCCAATACTGAATGAATAATTACCTTTAACTCGAGCGCTGAATGAGCCTTCAGATTCAATAAATCCTGCTAACCATTCCTTAAAATAATAAGGAGTAGTTGTAGGCTTAAATAAAGGTGTGATAAGCTCACGATTTTTATATTTAAAATTTCGTTCCATAAAATACTGCTCCAGATCTGAGTTTAATAAATATTTTTTTAAAAATAAATATTGAAGTCTCATACGGCTAGTTAGAGGAGGATAATTTTCAAATAAAGGTAAAATAGTATTATTAAATAATTTTTTATCATTTACAATCCATTGAACATATTTTGTATCTTTATATGTAATTTTTCGTACTAGACCTCCATAAGTGTTTGAGATACAAGTAAGCATTTCAAAATTGAGAGGCTTATCTGCAAGTTTGACAACTAGACGAAATTGTAAATTTTTTCTACGCCAGTGATTTACTTGAAGACTACCATCTCCATCTATAAGGCCTACTGTGAAAGGGTCGAGTTCTTTTCTTGAAAGAGTTTTGGGTAACTTAAGAATTTGACCAGCAATAATTAGATTGCTTTTTAAAAAAAAAGTATCGTGGAATGCGACATCTAATGAAGCATTAGATAATACTACTCCAGTTACAGAATAGAGCCGTAAAAAATTAGATTAGTCATTAATAATAGAATTTGAAATCTAGCCACCCAGCAGGATTTGAAAACCTGCTGGTGGCTAGTCAATTAATCTCTCAATCTATCGTAACTAAAAATATAACCTTTGAATAGTGCATTTCGTAACGCATATTTTTTAATTACACAATGATTAATATTTAATTCTTTACCGGCTTGAGTTACACCTTCGAATTTACGTATAAACTCTTTATTTGAGTTATAAACAAAGACAGCCTTTTTAATTTTAGAATTATTATTCATTTCTAAAATTATATTATTAGACTCCAGCAGGTTTTCAAATCCTGCTGAAGACCATTTAGATATTAAGGGTGTGTCAGTCAAATTAAATGGTAAATTACTTAAATACCATTCACCTCTAAACAGTGTTCCGTTTTTAATAAAACTTACTATTGTAGAATGATTAGAATTAATTAATTTAGCTAAAGTTTTAACTGACGGGAAAATTACTAATAGTTCTCTAAATGAATTATAAATATAAACAGGATAAGCTGAGTTAGCTTCTATCATTCTTAATTTAGACTCTACAGAATGATTTTTATTGTAAAAAGGATTATTATCACCAACTAAAGCTCTAGAAATTAAAGCTTTTGTTTTATCTGAATGTACTCTATTTTTAGCTAATTCTGATAGTAAATTTTTAGTATCTTCTGTGTGTTTATAACCTAATGATGAATAACCTTGTTTTAATACGTTATAATAAGGTAATAGACTTGCTATATAGTAAGTTTCTCGTAAAGTTAAATTTTCAATATCTACATATTCGACAATTAAAACAGCAAAATGCTCTTGTCCATATTTAGACAACGCTAGTGTAATAGGCATGTTACTATTTTGTTTGCTTTTTAGAAAACTATTATTTAAATAACTTTTCATTCTTCGTTCAATGTTAACAGAACTACCAATATAGGTATGACCGTTAATCGAATTGACTAAACAATAAACACCCGTTTTATCTTTTTGTTCTTTAAATAGTTGTAGTCTATCCTCTTTAAGGCTATTATAAACTTTAATAGGTTTTATTTGTAGCTGCAAGAATTGCTGCAGCAGCTGCTGCTGCAGCGAAGCTGCAGCAACCTTTGGTTGCTGCTGCAGCGAAGCTGCAGCTGCTGCATCCAAGGCAGCAGCAGCAGCTGCTGGGCAGGCTACAACTTTAGATATTGATAAAAAACAAGTTGAGGCGGAGTCACACTCTAATAAAGTACAGTTTATAGTAAAATAATCTAAAAATTCAAAGATATAATAACTCATAAATACTAAATAATAAATACTAGTCTACCCTAAGGTCTAGCTAGCCTATTGTCTCCTACCCTCACGGGTAGGAGCTGCCAAATACCCTTCTATTTTTTGTAGGTAGCTTGTTGGCGTACAACTACCCCTACCCTACCCTTCGGGTAGGGTAGGGGTAGGGGAAGGGCTAGGCTAGAGTGCTACTGCTATAAAAAATATTTATTATTTTTGGACTATATCTTATCAATTACACCATTTTTTGTTACTAATTAATGTAATTGATGGCTACGTGTAGTCTCTGAGGATCCTACTAAGACAACAAGTCTGTTGGTTTCCTGCTGATTGCTCAAAACTAAGCTTTGTTACTTAAATTCTATAGATTTAGAGTATCTTAGTTGTCAGAGGTTTCCAGCATATAGTAGCCTTTAAAGTGAGCTAACCGGAGAAAGTAACCCACCGATAGTGAATAGAGCTATAAATCCTATTACGAATAATAATGGTGTATTATATCTTAAACTACCTCCGTATAATGTAGCCAACCAAGAAAAAATTTTTATTCCTGTTGGTACTGCAATAACCATAGTAGCAGCTGTGAAATAAGCTCTTGTCTTTTGACCCTACCCTTCGGTACCAGCAGCTTCGCAGCAGGTAGGGTAGAATAATAAAAATGGACAGTATCTTAGCTATAATAAATATAAATATAAATATTCTTAGGCCTTATATAAATATATAAATATTAAGCTTCTTGCGTACTTGTCTCTGAGGATCCTTTAGTAGCAATACTTTTTATTTTAATTATACCTTTATCTTCTAAATGTTTACCTTGAGTTATCATAATATACACTTTTCTAAATTTTAAGTAATTGTTATATTTACCTGCAAATATATTGAATGTATCAAAATAACTAATTAATAGTGCTGCTGTTTTAAATCCTGAACTTTTGTAACACCATACCATACCCCTTTCTTGCTGCTGCAGCGAAGCTGCAGCTGCTGCAATACCCCTACCCCCTTCGGGGGGTAGGGGTAGGGTACCACTGCTATACTGAGAAAGATTACCCAAATTAACAGTATCGTATAGAAGTTTTAAAGGAACAGCATCGTTTTGTTTTATAGAAAATTCTAATCTTACACTAAATCCTGTTTTGTGTGTTTTACTTTTTACTACACTAATGTAAAAACATCCATCAGCTTGAGTAAAACCTGCTAACCAATAATTATCTAGCGTAAAATTATTTGAAGGTGGATTTATTGTATAGTTAAAATTTTCACTATAATTATGTTTAATTAATTGCTCATATTTAGGTTTACTTACCAATTTACCATTTATCAAAGATAAAATAATAGACAGACCTTTTTTATTTTTACAAATATATCTTACTGCTTTTTTGTCTTTTATTTTGTACACGTTACCATATCCAATTCGATTTTTTATTAAATAAGCCAATGATATATCGTTTTCAGCAAAAATAATATGCAATACATTATCACCAAACCAACCATTTCCTTCAATTAGACCTGCTAAAAAATAACCAAATTCATTATCTTTAAGATTAGTAACTTTAGTAGGTTTAGGTACATGTTCCGAAATTAAAGGTAAATTTTGATAACTATTATAAGTATTCTTAGTAACTGCCGTAGCTTTTGTACTAAAACTAAAGTTTCCTGCTGATTGTCCTGGTAGAGTATTTGCCTACCCGAAGGGTAGGCAAGTAGATTTTTCCTAACGCAATAAATGCGAGTGGACTACTTATACAGGAGTTTCCAGCATATAGCAAGATTTTTTCCCTTTCACCTAAAAAATAAAGGCCTGCCTTTGGCTGGTGAAGTTCTGTAGACACAAATTTATCTACATCTAATCCAACTGAGAACATGTGGTGACTCCATACTAAGAATCCTAAGATTCCAATAGAGAACATAGCGTAAACCATTCCTATGTACCCAAATATTGGTTTACCTGAGAAAGTTGAAACTATGTGACTAACTATTCCAAATCCTGGAATAATTAGGATATATACTTCTGGATGCTTCTCTTTACCCGAAGGGTATTTTTAAAAACAGATAAAGAGTTGGACTATATCTTCAACTTATTCCATTTTTCCATGAATGAAAGCCATGCTTTATGATGAATGCTGTCTTCTTTATAAGCTTGTAGATCATAAAGTTTAAAATATTTATCAATAAGGAAGAATCGTTGAGACTTATGACTTCGAAAATGGCTAGATTTAAAGTAATTTAGCATTTTCATAATATCTTCACGACTTTGCACAGACCATTGATAATAACCATTTTGACTTCTATCAAAATAGATATAACCACCAAATACTGTTCTATACCACTCTACATCTATTAAATGTTTATTAACTACTCGTATGGATAGTTGTGGACGTAGATTTTTAATACTCATAGTAATAGTACCATCTGCGTCAAAGAATCCTGCAAACCAATTACTTGTAGAAATAAGTGAAACTGGTTGAATTACAGGAAAATTAAGTTGTTGACAAACACGATGTAATTGAAGTAGTCGAGCAGAATGTCTGATATGACCATTAATATTTTGAATTAAAGTGGTCATACCTTGTTTATTATGAAGTCGATATCGATAAGCTTTTGCTCCTGATCGCATTTTTATACTTCCTCCTAGCATATGTTGAATATATCGAAGTATTGCAAGATCTTCTATTCCCATAGTAATTTCAAGGCTAGTATATCCTTTTTTACTTACTAGAAGACAACCATCTCCATCGATAACTCCTGCTAGCCATTCACAGAATGATGTAGGTAAAGTTGCTGCGCGTGTAGTCTCTGAGGTTCCTACTAGACTAGTTTTGTGTCGTTGGTTACCTGCTGATTGTGTCTTAGATATTCCATTTTTACTAGATTGGGATTTCAGAATAATGGAACCACTTATAATCATAGTAGGTACATCATTTAACAGACAGTTCCAGCATACAGCGCAGTTCATATTTATATTAAATAAATCGGGCCATTTTTGACCGAAGAACCAAAATAGGTGTTGATATAAGATAGGATCACCTCCTCCAGCAGGATCATAGAAACTAGTATTAAAGTTTCTATCTGTTAATAACATAGTTATTGCACCAGCTAATACTGGTAAAGATAATAATAATAATATAGCTGTTATAAATATAGCCCAAACAAATAGAGGTAATTTATGTAATGACATTCCATTTGTTCTCATATTTAATGTTGTACTAATGAAATTTATAGCTCCTAGTAGAGAAGATACTCCAGCTAAGTGTAAACTAAAGATAGCTAAATCTACAGATCCACCTGAGTGTGATTGTATCCCTGCTAAAGGAGGATAAACTGTCCATCCTGTTCCAGCTCCATTTTCTACTAATGAACTCATTAATAATAAGATTAATGAAGGAGGAAGCAACCAGAATGAGATATTGTTTAATCTTGGGAAAGCCATATCTGGACTTCCGCAGTGTATAGGTAAGAAATAGTTACCAAATCCACCCACTAATCCTGGCATAACCATGAAGAAGATCATTATGAACGCGTGAGCTGAAATTATAACATTAAACAGCTGGTGATCTCCTTGTAAAAATTGTACCCCAGGAGATGATAATTCTAATCTAATTAGAACTGAAAAAGCTGTCCCAATCATACCTGCAAATACTGCAAATATTAGATATAGCGTACCAATTTCCTTAGCATTAGTTGAATTTAGCCAATTCAT